AGCCAACCCGTAGTTGTCTATGACAATCAACCAGATGTTTTGCTTATAAGGGTTTACTTTTAAATATATTAAACATAAACTTTATATCACTTCTTGGTAAAACATTTTCAATCTTATTCATATTTTGACTACACTTATCTGATCTTTTGTCTAAGTTAACTACTATTTCTTGATTCGAGAATACCGTCCCTCCTGAAATCTATTACTTATATCTAATAAGTAACTAATAGAAAATAACTACAATACTAGAATTAGAATATAAATAGATAGATATACGCGGTATCTAGTGGGTGCCCGCCATATATTACACCCTCCTCTAATATAACTAATGAGCTAATTATTAGCATGCGATTTAACAAGCACTATTACAGCTTGGACAATATTTGCTGCTAATCCAAGACCTAAAGAAACATTTGTTGCTAAATATGAAATATGTTCTGTTAATACCAGTGGGGGTAACACTATATATTCATAAAAATTTCTCATATCTTTATATAGATATTATTTCTAACGAATTAATGATCGTCTTCATTCCCACTAGAAGAGTCAGGCGTAATGTAGCTGGCCATGTTCTTTTTTATAGTCTTTCTATCCTGAGCATTTAAATCACGATTCCATAGCTCTGCCATTTTGTAGAAGGAGTGATTTTTGTAACAAGTAAACCTATGTTTATTTACATCCATTTGACGAGCTAAAGCACCCCGACCTTCAGGTGTGAGACGATATTCTAAAACCTCAATCACTTTTAGTTCAAGTATAGATTTAGTATGAGCCTGTTTGTAATACCAATAACCACGAGCCCTATCACTAACAGAATTAGGTATTCTGGGTGCATTAGGTACATTATTCAGGGCTTCTTGCATTATCTGAGACTTAAAACTATCTGTAAGTTGTTCATTAGTAAGAACGTCCAAAATACTTGTTTTTGTAACAATAGAAAGAAAATCTTGCGGATCCGCAAGTTCTTCTTTCATTCAAGCTGGCATGGATGCACGAGCATGTCTGGGTGCTCTAGGCTCGCTATTGCCTGCAGAACCAGCAGAACCAGCAGAACCAGCAGAACCAGAACCGGAGGCAGGGTTAGAAGCTTCCCCACCAAGCCCTGGCATATCAGAGCGACCCTCACTTAGTAATACGGTAAGTGGTGTTACTGAACTAATTACAAATGCTAATATTAAAGGAATATCAATGTATAAATAAAGTTTATGGTAATACTCACTAGAGTATCATAACATAAACGGCACACTTAAACCAACAAAAACTATGTAAGCTAACCTCCATCAGGTTAGCTCTTTTTTGCTTATGTGAGCTATACTAATTACAGAACAAATAGAATACGTGACATTAAATAAAGGAAAGTAGACCAGCAGGTCTAGTTCACTTAACATAAATTTTGTGGGAAGCCTATACGCAACATAAAGAAAAGAGGTTAAAAAAACGGTATAGAATAAAGTTTCATTTAAATTTGCTCTTATAAAACGAACCCAAGTAGAGAAAAACCCACTTTGTAGAGGTAGACTCACAAAAGCATGAGGCTTAGGCGGGCTGCTAAGCCCTCATTCTAATGAGTTGAACTCTCTGATTAAGTATGTTTGTAACATATCATAATGGAATCTTGGTATTAATCAAGGATATCTTGATGTAACCTTACCCTTTACTAATTGAACATACAATATGTGTAGAAACAATCATGTAGCTATAACACTAATGATTGAACCAATACTACTTACTAAATTTCACCCTGCGTACGCATCAGCATAATCACTAATACGACGCGGCATTCCTTGTAGACCTAAGAAATGTTGAGGGAAAAATGTCACATTCACTCCTGTAAATAATAACCAGAAATGTGTTTTACCTCCTGATCTGTTATAGTCTACACCTAGTATTTTAGGTATTCAGTAATACCATGCACTATATAGCGCAAATACAGCTCCCATACTTAATACATAATGAAAATGCAACTTATTTAAGGTAATTTATATAAGTTGTGGACTATATCTTTACCAGTAATAAATATACTAGTTATCTTTATATAATAGATGTTTATTAACAAAAGGAACCTTATATCATAAGGGGTTTTCATATTTAATTCAATCTATTACGAAGTCTGAATATATCTTATGCTCTATACTGTGTTTAGGAAATGTTTTATATTTTCTAATTACTATAAAGGGTTTAATTTTAGTAACCCTATAGAACTTAATATCACAATATAGTCTATTATGCATAAAATAATCATATATAAAGAGCATATTATTAACGTTTTGAAATTTAAATGCAATAGATGTGAAGTTTTTAAGACCAGCTGAGCTAGAAGATTTTTTACGCACAAGAATTGACGGTTTACAATTTAATATGGTATTATCAAAATTTAATTTAGACGTATATTCATTGTATTGGAATTCTAGATTACATTCTATTCTATTACCAGCATAATTGAATACTATGCTACCGTCAGTATCTACTAAGCCTGCTAAATACGGATCATATAAGCAAATGCTATAATTGGCTTCAAAACAGTTTACATTAAATAATTTACATGCCTCTTTAAAAGCAGGTACCTTAAGTCTTATTAAGCCATTAACATTTTTAATAACATACATCATATCCTCTTTAGTAGATACTACATATGTAGAATAGGGTTTTTTTTTATCCGCTCTAATTCTACCAATATGTAAAAAATCTTGAATACGTGTTAATATTCTCATATCTCTATTATGTAGTTTAATTCTAATTTGTTTTAGAACTCTTTTGTTTTGATCCGATCTGATATCAAAATTGCCATCTCCATCCATTATACCTGCAAATCAATTTCAAAATTTATCCTCTTCAAGATCTGGTAACTGACGTGTAGTCTCTGAGAATCCTTTACAGTTTTCTGCTGATTGTATATCCATAAGTTTAGGACTTATTGTAGTATTGTTATTTTGACTATTTAAAAGATTGAGATTAATCTTACTGACATCTAATTTATAAAGATAAAACGTATAAATAAATAGTAAACGATACACAAATGATATAGTTTCCAGCATATAGTCAGTTGCAAAATAATTCTTACTAGAAGATGAATTATTCAGGCCCATTTGAGCTACTACGTAGTAAGTCATATAGTAGTTAAAGATTTAATCATATTTATGTGCACTAATGTATAAGATGTGAACGGATTTCACAATCTAATTTAATTTTGGCAAATTCAGTTTTAAATGCATTAGCATACGACATTATATTATTATGGCTGTTGTATGAACCATGCGTACTAAAACCGCGCATATGTAATGGTATAATTCTGTTAATAATAGTATTATGTCTATCATGTACATGTTCTAAAGTAGGGTGTGTTAATACCCCTTTAGCATTAAGTTTAGCTTCTAATGTATTATTAGAAGCCAGAGTATTATATATCTGCTTATATGTATCGGTAATAGCTACGTTTAACCTATTATGCGCATTATATAATACCTCCAATTGTTGCTGTTCTGTAACAGATGAAGCATCAAGTGTTTTTAAGAGTTCACCTGTTACGGTGTTTACGGTTTCCAAGTGATCAACCACATTTGAAACATCTTCAACACACATGATAGCTGGAATTAAAAGATAAGAAGAAGGAAGAGAAATTAATGTAATTTTAGTAAAGGCGTGTGCTTTAGGTAAGCATGAAGGTGATGCGCTGTAGCTAATTATTGCAAACACTACACACATACTTAATAAATGATTTACGTTAATAATTAAATAGTAAGTCAGATCTTATTATGTACATAATAAAAAGGATCATATATTAATTAATAAAACAAAGGCATTTTGATTTGAAATTGAGTATTGCATTAAGTAAAATATAAAAGCCCGAATAAATTCTAAACTGTTAATACTTAAGGCCAGTAGTATAAAGCCTAGATATGATATTATACCGAACATATAAAGCAACACTACTCGAACAATACATTAAGCTGCAAAACTCACATACGACACTACTCACGCAGTGGGTCGGACTATAACTTACCTAATTGTTTAACTTAATAAACTTTCGGCTGTCACGTTTAGCCTCTACGGATCCTACTCACTTGTATCTTTTCAATTTAAACTCTAGAGTAAAAAAAGGTATTACAAGCTTTGGTTTCCACGGTATTATCTTATATTTTGTATCATCTTTTCCGCATTTAGAAAAGATATAAGACTTCACCGTTAGCAATAGTTTATTAGTATTCTATTTTACTATTACCGAAAAGTGTATTAATCTTTCCATGGTGACAAGACAACACGACACTTACTAAAGAAGCTTTTGATTGATTCGTTTTAATGATTCTAATTTTTCACCTAACAAGGGATAATAAGTACAATGTTTGATTATATTTAACAATACTTGTTTTTTGTATATTTCTAAAAAATAAAATTTACTGTAAGGATTTCTAATCTTGTTAGTTACCCCAAAAAACTGTTTAATAGCATCTATTAAATAAAGGTCATGATTCTGTCCTATTGAAAAAGAATGGTTATTGTTTTTTCTTACCGAAAAACAACCTTCGGCTTCTATAAAACCAGATAATCATCCTTTAAAATAACAGGGAGCCTTGAAATTAACACTTGACTTTATAATATTTAGCTGTTCATTATACTTTAAATTTCTATTTATTAGATAAGCCTCTATTGAAGTTTCAGTTAGGCATGCTTTTAAAAACGCAAGCTGGCAGATCTTTCTTGAAGTTAAAGGAGGGTAAGTATTAAATATTTTTATAATTTGCTTAAGTTCTTGCTTATTATTAACTACTCATATAACGTGTGCATCTTTACCTGTTATTCTTACTGTTCCTCCTATAACTTTAGCAATTTTAATTAACATATTATAGTTAGATTTAAGGTTAGATAATTTTATTATTAATCTGTATTGTAAAGATTTACTACGTCAATGGTTTACCTGAATACTTCCATGTCCATCCATCAAACCAACTCAAAATAGTTTTATATATTTATTATAGCTACTATTATCAAATAAATCAATTGCATTGTAATTATTATTAATATTAAGATTAGTGCTAGACAGTGATAGTACAGTTGTAGCCATGCTTAATAAGCTTGGTACAAAAATACCAAGCAAAACAATCAAAACCGTATCGTGGAATGCTATATCTAGTGATGCGTTAGCTAAAACTACTCCACTTACGAATAATTGTTCATTAATTTCTTAATCTTACATAACTAAATATATACCCTTTATAAACACCAGCTATATTAGCATATTTTTTTACAATACTATGATTTATCTTAAATGTTCTTTGAACAACCATGACTCCATCATATTTACCAATAAAGTTTTTATTTATATCATATACAAAAACTGCTTTTTTAATATAGCTTTTGTTATTAATTTCCAATATCAATCTGTCACGTTCCTTTTCAGAATTAATTGAAGGTGTATCAATTAAATTATAAGGTATATTACTTAAAAATCATTCACCTCTAAATATTATTTGTTGTTTGATAACATCAACTATGGTAGCATGATTTGATTTAATTAATTTAGCTAAAAGTTTTACTGAAGAAAAAACAAATAACAATTCCTTAAAAGAATTGTAAACATATACAGGATAAGCTGATTTAGCTTCACTCATTCTTACTTTACTTTCAAGTGCATGACTTTTATTGTAAAAAGGATTATTTTCACCTGTTAAAGCTTTTGCTATTAAAGATTTAGTTAAGTCAGAGTGTGTTCTATTTTTAGCTAATTCAGAAAGTAAAGTTTTAGTTTCTTCTGTGTGTTTATAACCTAAAGAAGAGTAACCTTGTTTCAATACATTATAATAAGGCTTAAGTGATGTAATGTAATAAGTTTCTCTGATTGCTAAAGACTCGAGTTCAACGTACTCCAATATTAAAACAGTAAAATTTGATTGGTCATATTTAAGTAAAGCACTTGTAATTGGCATATTAACATTTTGTTTACTTTTCAAAAAAGCATTGTTAAGATAATTTTTCATTCTAGAAGCTAGATTTATAGAGCTTCCTACATAAGTGTGACCATTTATGTTATTTACCAAAAAATAAACCCCTGATTTTTCTTTTTCCTGTTTTAACAATTGAACTCTGTGTTTCTTTAAGTTGTAAACCTTTACAGGTTTTAAATTTTGTATTGTAAGGTTTAAATCGAAATGTTTATAGTTAGAGCAAGTATTAGAAAAACTTAAAATGTAAGAATTTAAATAGATTAATGAACGGTTTATTACACGGACTATATCTTCATATACCGAAGTATATGGATCACGTTTAGTCTCGGAGGTGCCTACTAAGACATTATAAAATAAAAATGTCTGTTGGTTACCTGCTGATTGTTCAAGATTATACATTGTTACTGGAATTAATAGATTAATACCTAGTAGAATAATTGTCAGAAGTTTCCAGCATATGGTGATCTTTAAAGGGAGAGCTAAGTGGTTTATTAACCCTCCAAGTGTAAACAAGAATACAAACCCTAAAGCAAAAAGCAGAAAAGGTGTTAGTTGGAAGGATCCACCATAACTAGTAGCTAACCAACTGAATATTTTTATACCCGTAGGCACAGCTATAATTAGCGTGGCGGCCGTAAAATACGCTCTTGTATCCACGTCTAGACCAACACTGTACATGTGGTGACTTCAAACCACAAAACCTAATACACCAATAGACATCATGGCATATACCCGTGTTTAGGACTTCGGCCTCATATATTTATGTTAACACTATCTATTTAAACTAATTTTTATACAAATTAGACATGTAATTGGTTAAGTCAAAATTTTTTTTAGAAAACTTTTCAGCTAATCCTAGTCCAACTTTTCCATCGTGATATTTATTATCATATTGCTTAAAATATTCCTTATGCGGAATAACTACTTGTTTATACCAAAATTCTATAGAAGACTTAGGCATATGATGCACATCAAAATTTTCTATACTCTTTTCATTTAGAAAATTATAACATTCATTGTACTTTTCAAAATGAGATTTCGCAATAGAAAGTACAAAACTATCAAACACAGAGTCATCTAATTTAAAGTAGTTAAATTTTTTTGCGTTTAAACCATCATAGATAGTCTTTATTTTTATTAAGGATAACTCCACATGTAAAAGGTTATCCCTTATTTCATCATAGACGGTACTACTTTCATATCAATTTGGCATGTAAGCATCAAACCCGAATGATTTCATCTTTAAATTATGATAGGTATCAAGTGACATAGCTATTTGCCTTTTTTGCCAAATCTCAAAAGCATCCTCATAATCTTTACTTAAATTTAGACCCTTATTTTCGTAATATATTTTGGCTTTTTTTAGTGTATTGTATTCTAATGTATACTCATATAAATCATCTTGTATTTCACTAAGGTATTTTATAGGGGTAATACCATAAGTTCTGCAGCACCTATAAATATTATTTAGTTTTTTTTCGTTTTCCAAGTATTTTGTTATTTCTTGTTTCTCAAATAAGAATTCATTTGTTTTTGTGTATAAAAGATTATTATTATACTCTTTTATATCTATTTGTATACTTGACACTTTATATTTGAAGTTTTCAAACTCAATATATTCTTTATAATTACATAAGGCAGGATGATTTTGAAGAATTTTTCTATGATCATGAAAGTTATTAACGCTTTCCCAATCATCATTACTGATGGCCATACAGAATCAAGGAGAAAAGTCAGGTCCTCCGTTACCCCCAGGTCCTCCAGGATCTCCAATACATTTTTTATGTAAATGCGAACCTAATATTGATTCTACATCACCTGAAAGATCAAAGTCATCAAAACCTAATAAAATATATGAACCCATAAATGAGTACATTATCTCTAGATTAAAACATTGGCCTATTATATATCAAAATGAAAAAAGAAATAAAAAGTTTAAAGAAAGTGTAAAGATATGTTCAACTTTATTTTTTGCTTTTACAGAAGAGTATATAATAGATAACAAGACTAAACCCAAGATAAAATATGAAAAGTTTTTTGGTTCTATATCTACTACATCTATATAAATTAAAAGAAATAAAATAATTAATAAAACTAATTTAAAAATTATATTGTTTTTTATTAACCTATATATATGAAGTAAAGAAAATCTTTCTATTACAGATCTAAAAATTTTTATACGTGTTTCAGACATCAGCCTCATATATATCTAGCTTTCACTATTGGATAAAAATAATAATAGTATGGAAAGTGCTATATATGTTGACTAAGCTATCTTATTTATTTAATTCTTTATTAGTAATATGATATAATAACATTTAATTGCTAATAAACAAACCCCTTTAGGGGCAAACTAGAATGCACCTTAAATACATAATTTTTATAATTATATATCCAGTACCGTCCACTCGTTGCTCTTTTATCCTTTAAGTATATTAAAACTAAATAAACTTAAAGGAACTTAGATCCGCGATTACCCATTCACTATTTCTAGTAGATAATTAGACTTGTTACTATATCCTGATAATTACGCAGGCCCTTTCAGAGTTACCTCTAATTGTTAGTACCTAATTCTTTAGGGCTTCCCCGGAGTTTGATACTGAAGGACTATTTAGTGAAACTTGCTCAAGGTTTATTAAATCCCGTAATAACCGAACACGCTTTTATTTGAGCTAGCAGAAATGGTTGTACTAATTACACCAAAACCCGGTATGATTAATATATAACAATATTTTTGGTTAAGGGTATAGTAATATCATAATCTATACTTACTTAACTCTCAATAATTTAACATTATTGTTAGGACTTTATCTTAAATCATATCTATTTGACATAGATTTGATCTATTCATGGTATTTTTTAATTTGGTAATTTTATCTATTCCATCTTTATTTAAATGATCTTTATTTTGGATAATTATATAAGCTTTTCTTCATTTTAGATAATTAACATATTTGCTAGATAGCAAATGGTATTTATCAAAATAACTAATAACTTTTTTAGCTGATCCAAAACTCGTAGAACCATAATAATATGTATTTTGCTTATTTCTGTAACCAATATTACCGCCTAAAAATCCTTTTATCAACACCAGCAAGTCATTTTCTTTTTGATCTATCTGAAAGTTTAAACGTACTTCGGTACGCTTATTACGATAAATTCGCTTGATCTGAAAGCTAGAATCCGCATCAGAAAAGCCCGCTAGTCATAAATTATGCAGATCGTTATTAGTATTTAAGTTTAAAGTTGTTATATAACTAAAGTTTTTAAACTTAATGTGACTTAATATATTTTTTGAAATTTGATTAAGTTTATTATTTGATCTTAACTTACCATTTACCAAATTAATTACCTTTTCCATACCTTTTATTGCTGCTATTACTAAGATAACAGAATTTTTATTTTTAACTATGTGTACACTGCCATAACCTATTTCTTTTTTTAAATAGTATGCTAGGCTAGTATCTAATGAGTTAAATGCAATAACTAGTTGTTGCTTGCTACTAAAGTGACCATCACCATCTATTAAGCCAGCCAAATAATGTCCCAATTGAATGTCATTAGCTGGCTTTTTATGTGTAGGTACATGAATAGAAATCTTTTTAATAGTTTCTGTGTTTACTCTGATTTCATTGCGTAAAGTCTCTGGGGTTCCAACATTTTGTTTGCAAAGCATCATAAATAAAGTATTGCTTATTGTATTGAAAATGTTGTTACCTGCTGATTTACTTCATTGTTTTAACTTTTTTACTTTACTTATTGCTGCTTCAGTATATAAAACAGGAAGGGAGTATTTAAAACTATAAATGGAAGTGGTTCCAGCATACAGCAACGTTAAGAGGCCTATATATTTAACCTCTGGGTGCAATTAAAATCATTTAATTGGACTATATCTTTATCCTACCAAAATACAAAACTAATGATATAACAACGTCTGTACATGCAAAACAAGATAAAATTAAATATTCGCTCTCTCTCTTTTATTTTTTTAATAAAAGGTATTAAAAACTAGAATAATGATTTTAAAAGGTCAGTTAGTGTTTGGACATGCTCTTGAGCATTCTCCAACTCTTCTTCCAACCTATCCAACTCGGGCTTAATGCGTTCAAGGAAACCAAGCTCAACACCCTCGGACTCTGAATCTGATAAGTCTTGGGCTTCAGCATGTCTTTCGTTATGTTTATCATAGACATTCTGAAGTTGTTCCTTTTCTTTCTCTAAATCTGCCAGGTCCTGTTCTGCCTTTGATAATTCTTTTTGAGCATTTTCTTGTTCTGGAGACAAGTTGTCTTGAGAATTGTTTGTATCATTGGTTTCAGAATTGTTTGTATCATTGCTTTGTTCAGAGGCTGAAGCTAAAACCACGCTAAGCTGTTAAATTACTTTAACGAGGACTATATCTTTATCCTTAAACACTCGTCAAAAATAATGAAAACATCGAAGTGTTTAGTATTGTTTGTAAACAATGCTATTGTTAATGATTTACATCCAAGGATAATGGGCGTATAGTCTCTGAGGATCCTAGTAGGATATGTTAATATCTTTTGGTTTCCTGCTGATTGTTCAAATTTATACATTTTCACTGAAACTAATAAATAAGAAACGAGTAGCATAAATATAAGAAGTTTCCAGCATATAGCCCATTACATTATATAAGTTACCTTATATAAGGGCCTTATGTTGACCGAAAAACCAAAAAAGATGTTGATATAAAAGAGGATCACCACCTCCTGCTGCTTCAAAAAAAGATGTGTTGAAGTTTCTATCAGTTAATATCATTGTAATTCCCAATTTTTTTTTTTATTATTGATCTACTGGACTAGAGTCCCATGACTTTTTACATAATGCTATGTCTCAAAAACAACTTAATTGCTTAAGGTAGATACTCAATATGTCTCCATATTGTTTGGACTATATTTTACTTATATAAGTTGTAAAATATGCCTAAATGATCTCAATTAAACTCTGATCTCTTATCATTCATTTTTGATTTAATTTCAATAATTGCTTTTATACCTTCGGGTGTGTTATGCTCTTTTAGGTTAAAATAATTTAAAACCTTAATCCAGTCCTTGTAATTCAAATGCTTACTAGAATATAATGGGTATTTTTTTAAATAATCAACTAAAGCTAAATTTCCTTTTAGATTTACAGTTCTAACTCTAAAATCAGGCTTAGGTCTAGTAACTCTAACTTCTTTAACTGTAGTGTATAAAAAATCGGCCATTAACTTTAAAAATCCATGGTTACTTTGCTTATTATGATCAATTTGTCTTTGACATACCTCAAACTTACATTCTATTTTTGGTTGCGAAGCATGAAGCGAACTAGTTGTAGTTCGTACTGCAAAGTGTCCGTCAGCATCAATAAAACCAGCGAATCAACTATTAGAATTTAGACAACTATGATCTAAGCTTTTTTTTTCAAGATTTAAGTTTAATCGATTATTTAACCAATCAGTTAACCTATACAAAGCATAAACTTTAGGTGTTCTCATGTAACCATTTATTAAAGTAGCTAACAGCAGGATACCCTCAAAGTTGTTTATTGTTAATATATAAGCATTAGCTCCTTTTTTCCTAGAAAGAGATCCATGTTTTAGCTGTTTTTGTATAGTTAATGCTAATGGAAAATCTCTTAAATCAAAAACTATTTGTATTGAAGGATAATTTAGCTTACCTTTAGGTGATCTCTCCGTAGTTGGGACCACTATAGAACCATCTCCTTCAATTAAGCCTGCTAGATAAGAGGCAAATTTTGGATTTAAGTCATTTAAATGGTTAACTTTACCCTCAATGGATTCTATAACAAGGTTAGTATTATGACTTAAACAAGAGAAAAATAAATTTTTATTTGAATAAAATTGAGATAATCTGCAGAATGAAATTGTTATAAGACATACTATACAGCACATAAGTTTCGGCGTGTAGTCTCTGAGGATTCAAAAAAAACTAAAATTTTCTTTGTTACCAGCTGATAAAGTTACATTTAAATAATATAACTGTTTCCAGCATACAGCCGAATTTAGAGCCGGCAGAATTACTTTACCGGCTAAAACAGGTAGAGATAATAAAAGCAGAACGGCCGTAATAACAACGGCTCAACCGAATAATGCCAATTTGTGTAGTCTAATACCAGGACTTCTCATATTTAAGTTTGTTGTTATGAAGTTCATAGCTCCTAAAAGAGAGCTTACACCTGTAAGGTGTAAAGCAAAAATGACTAGATCTACACTAGGTCCACTATGACTTTGTATTCCAGAAAGAGGAGGGTAGCAAAATTGTTGGTAACTTCATTTTCTTTTTTATTTTACTTCTGAAAAAAAGAAAATTATCGTTACACTCAATAAATTTATTTATTGTTCGGACTATACCTTCATCTTAAGAATATTATACATTAATGAGAGCTTAACTATATATTTAGACGATTTCCAATAGGTTTTTTCTGAGTTTTCTAACTATATCTCTTATTTTAGTTAGTTTCTCGTAATCACCTTTATTATTATTATATGATCTAGCTCATATTCTATACTCTAAAGATTTTACTCCCTTCATCATATCCTTAAAAAAAAAAATTATATTTTCAATGGCTCTAGAATTGGTTGTATCTAAAATATAATAGTTATGGATTTCTTTATATCTAACTGGGTTAGATATATGGAGTGTTAAACCTATTGCTTTTAAAACTAACTCGTCTAATTTTTGAGTTATGCCAAAACCATGTGCTATTCTTTTTGAATCTTTACTAGTTAAATAGAAGCTGCCCTCTGCCTCAATGAATCCCACTAATCAAGGTTTACTCATTATACCTCTGAGCGAGCTTACACTTTTTATAGGTAAACTCACGTGGTTTCAGGCAGGTGATTTATAGTTATACGGTACCTTCAAGTTTTTTAGATTTAGAAGTTTAGTGTTTCTATCTTGTTTGCTTAAACTGACGTTATTCAACACATCCAAGGCTTTTTTAAACCTTGAATAATCAAAATATTTGGAGGTTAGAAGAGGATATTTATCAAATATGGGCAATATAACCGTTTCTAAAGTTTTTCTGTCCCTTATGAAGAATTGCCCTTTTGTATTATCTTTTGTGACAGAGCCTACGCCTAGTTGCTTTTTAACATAATATAATAATCTCAAATTATACCTAGATTGGCCCAACTTATAAGATAATCCTCATTTATCACCCTGATGCGTAATAGAAAAATTACCATCTCCATCAGTAAAGCCAACTAATCACTGTTCAAATCAAATTTTGTCTTTATTATTAAGATGCTCTTCGTTTAGTCTCTGATGAGTAGAAAATAAACGTTTATTTTCTACTCAGGCGTATTGTCTCCTTGATATACATGTTTTTACGTACGCATAAGTTAGTATAATATAAACTAAGCATAAGCATGAGTAATGTATAACGTGTAATCCTGATTTAATACAGGATACTGGAAGATGTTCACGCATCGAGAAGAGTTTAATATCTTCTATGTCACCATAGAACGACTCCCTGTTTTCCTTAAGAGTTCAGCCTGTACCAGCCCCGTTCTCAATACCACTAGCAAGTAAAAATGATGCTATACTTGGTATTAGTAACCAAAAACTAATATTGTTAAGTCTAGGGTATGCCATATCTGGACCCCCTACTAATAATGGTAATAGAAAATTACCAAACCCTCCTATCATTGCCGGCATGCAATTATCTGTTAATTTTCATTAACAGCTGGACTATATCTTTACCTTTAAATGTTTTATATATTAAGGTATTTCACGTGTAGTCTCTGAGGAACCTACTTTATATAAGTGTTGTACACAATATAACATATTATGTTATATTGAGTCCGTATATCTTTGGTTTCCTGCTGATTACCTAATCTATTAAAACGTTACTGTATTATACCGCTTTTCCCTTAAAGAAAGCTTGTATTACTAGTTCTAATAGCTCTAAAAGGATTCCAGCATACAGTGAAAAGAAAGTAAACCATTTCTGATTTACCCGGCCATGCCATTATGTCAAATTATTGATAGGTATATTTTCATTTACCCCGATAATAACCATATTTGTTTCCTTTTAAATAATTTCTAATTACTTCACGATCACCTTTAAGATGCTTGGCTAAGCTATTTAAAGAATTAAATTCTAAATTTTTGCTCTTTGCTCTCGTCATCCTTAAATTCAGCAAGTATAGCTTTGGCTGCAGGGTGTTTACTTTTATGTACATCTCGCTTATTTATAACTATAGCTATTATCTCATCTAATGTTAGAAGTTTAAGACTTACAGTCTCAATTAGCTCTGTTGATAAAAAGATGTAATATAGGTACAAACTACCCAAATACAAACAATGATTTAAAGTGTTATGATGAATATTTATTGTATTATGCATATACTGCTTAGATTCAAATATGTACAACAAACAGAGAGTTTCAGCATCATAAACGTAAATAGGTGTGCCCCTCAGCTTACGTAGTATTTCTCGTATTTCTTGGGGCATTGGTTCATGATAACCAGAACTGCTAGCTATTAAATCTACATTGAGGTTCGGTTTTAAGTTATCAATAACATGTTGCTCTAAAGCTACTATTTCATCTAGATTAGATTTGATATCCATAATATAAACAGTCTGACTTATATCATTAAAATCATGCTTGTTTAAATATCTTAAAACCCTGCGTGCTTTGGTATTAAGTATTGAGGGCATAAATAATAACTTATACGATTGTATAAATTTATGGAGTGACCTACATACATGTTTTTATTGTCTAAGGTAGCTCACACATAAACACCCTTCTGTTTTTTCGTTGTTTTAAGTATTGTATCTCTGTTGTTATAGGCATCTTTTATAAAAACTTTAATATATTTGTGCTTAAAGTTTTTGTTATCCTCATGACCGTTATTATCATTACCAATATTTAAATCAAAGTCATTATGATAATGACTTTGATTTTATGTTAGACATATTTACATATACTTTGACCATAAAAAAGATCATAATTATAGCATGAGCTGTTATGATACTATTGTATAATTGGTTATCTGTTATAAACTGAACACCTGGTCCAGATAGTTCTAATCTAATTAGTACAGAAAGGGCTGTACCTATTAAACCTGATAATAAGGCAAAGATAAGATACAGAACTCCTATGTCTTTTGCATTTGATGATCAGAATCACCTTTCTAGTCATAAAGATATTTTATTTTTGTTTGTGTGTAATTTATTTTTCATATTAATTGCAGAAACTTCATAAGTATTTTTTAGATCTTTAGAAGATGTAAGTTCACACATGGTCTGCCAATCAAAGAGGGGAGGGGTATTAGTAGGAATAGGCAATAGAGATAAGAGATCTATGAATATAAAAGTTAAAAATACCTTACATAGCCTAATTATTATATATTTATATGGGTGTGCTATTTTGCAAGCGCAATAAACATGAAACACCTTAGTAATGTAGTTTAGAAAACATAAGAGATACCATTATCATTAGCATATCTATTATTGTATGCATCACCATTATTATTGTTATTGTTATTGTTATTGTTATTCTAACTTTTTGTATATATGTAAATGCAAACTTTATCATTGCTACAAAGAATGTAAGCTTATAGTTTCTTACTAAAGATACTTCGATAGTTGCTTACGAAACATAGCATTATTCTGTGTATGATGCTTCATAAGAAGCATCAGATACTTTATCTTACATTAATTATATGGGCTTAGTTACTGGGTTTAATTACTGGGCTTTATGTCCTAAAAGATGTATGATCTTTAGCTTAAATATGCCATATATCATGTAGGACCCTTCTCCATATACACCCTATTATTTATGATCATTTTCAATAATAACAAGGCTCCTGTATTTGTGCTTATTGATAAGACACGATAAGGTTTGTATATATATACAAAAACACTAGTTAACAGAATACACCCCTAGCCAATAGTGATTTATAATAACCAATCAGATATCTAACCTATCAGGGTTTCTTTTTAAAATTCTTAGATATAAACCTTTTACTGTCTCTGTTTAAGGATTCCTCGTACTGATCCATACGTTGACTACACTCATTAGACATATTATCTAATTTAGCTATTCGCGATGTTAGAGCAGAATCACCTTGTATTGAAAGGTCCTTGAGTGCTGTAAGTTCTATAAGTGTTTTACATTTAAGATTATAGAAACTGGCATAAAGAGTGACAGAATTAGGAACATTTTGTGGATCTTTCATAGGAAACCTCTGCTTAATTGATTCTATAATTGAAGATTGAACACCGTATTTAGAAATAAGCGAGTTATCATCAAGATCTCTACTAATTTGTATGTTTCTAGCAATAATAGCTATACCATCTGGTGGGTTAGTTGAGCTAGAACTACCAGCTTGACTACTACTAGCACCAGCTCCTGTACTACTACTACTACTAGCACCAGCTCCTGTACTACTACTACTAGCACCAGCTCCTGTACTACTACCACCACCCCCGCTAGGAAGCCCAGAGGAGGTTGTCTTAGAACAGGTTGTGAAACCATCGTAACTCATAATAATTTTATTATCCTTTATATTATACCATATATCCTTTATGCTATTTCAGGTAGATGGTAAATCTGTGAACAAGATAAAAAGAGATGCATACAACTCTCGGTAGTAATCACAGCCATATCAAAATAAGAAAAGAGCAAAAAGAGCGAAAAGTATAGCAAGGTACAATTGTACAGGTTTTACCTGCTTTCCTTTTAGGTTAGCTATGATTGTTATACTACATAACGTAATCATAAGATTAAAGAATGGATAGTATATTAATAGGTCTAACTTACCTAACATGAAATGCATAGGAAACCTATAAGCCAAATACAAACCGACACCAATAATTATAGAAAGGGAGAGGGTAAATGTGAATAAATTAAGGTTAAATCTCCTGAGGGGAGATTTAAAAAAACCACTTTGTATTGGTAAAATTACACATAAGTGGGGGTGTGGTATATTATTCGAGATGCCAAGAGAAAGGGTATTGAAGCTTATGCTTAGTAAGCCGTAGGATATACATAACAATATACTTATATCTTTTAAAGAGATATAAGGTATTAGTATGTATATTATTAAAGCAATTAAAATATACAATGCATAGGATGTGATAACACCAGTGTCTAAGCTACTTAGACTTTTACTTAAATTAAGTAAACCTTTTTCTAAGCCATATGGTCCTAGTAATTCTATTGAACCTTTATCTAAAACCTTAGTAGTTTGTCCTCCTAGTTTGAGAATAAAACGAGTGATATATTTGTTATAAAACAATTCAATTAGAAAACGTTGATTAAAAAAACTAAATATGTTGTAACCTATTCTAGTTAACTTAAAGTAAACAAGTGATTTGGCTAAAAACTCAGATAATATTAAAGAAAGAGCACTTAACGTAACAGTTAAGAAAAAAGGTAATAATTTAAACAGAGTAGGAACAGCAAATTCAGTTTCTAGCATAATTTCATGTAAAGGATGTGTAAATAAACTATTATCAGAAAAAAAACCAGAAGCTATACCTATAAACATATCTTTGGTTATATAACCAAAGAATATGGAAAAGACTGCTAGGATTATTAGAGGTAAGCACATAAATACATCGCCTTCATGTGCTCTTTTATAATTTATCAGAGGTCCATTGGCGTTAGTTAAAAATGTTAGATATAAAACCTTAGCTGAATATAATGTGGTAAACATAGCACCGATAGTTGCTATAAAGTATACAGCAACACTAGAAAAATTAAATTGTCCATAAGCAGATTCAAGTATGAAGTCTTTAGAATAAAAACCAGTCATAAAGGGGAAAGCTACTAGACTGAGAGAAGCTATTAGCATAACTGAATAAGTTAAAGGTAAAAATGCTATCAAACCACCGTATTTCCTAAAGTCTTGACTATCTGCCACAGCATGTATTACAGCACCTGCCCCTAAAAAGAGTAGTCCTTTGTAAAATGCATGATTTACTAAGTGAAATAAAGCAACATTGTATGAAGATAAACCTACTGCTATAACCATCATCCCTAATTGCGAAATATACCTTTGTATATTTTGGACCATTTCTTTATTAATCTTTAAATTTTTCTCATTTATCTTTGTATGACACTCATTCGTTTAACTTGTTTATGTCATGTATGTTATTTTTGTTACAATATGTTCGTAAATCATAAAACTGTTTTATAAGACATACTCTTTTAAACTTTTCAGTTTTTAAAGGATATTTAGAAAAATAGTTATCTATAAGTGAAAACAGCTCATTTTTTCTATAAATTACATATTTAAATGCTTCTATTTTAGGACTAGGTATATCTATTCTGCCACTATACAAGCTAACAAGAGGTTCTAGTAAAAATCTGTTTTTTTGGGTAATACTAATAAAGATTTGTCCTGATTTTTCATTAAGATATACAGAACCATCACTATCTATAAAACCGCTTAGCCATCCATTATTGTATGTTAAGGGCTTAGGGTATTTTATAAGTATATCATATTTATTACATAATTTATTCATTTGTAATAAACGAATAGGGTTTCTAATTAAACCATTTATGTCATTTATTAAATGCAATAAACCTTTTTTATTACGTAATTTATATTTAAAAGCTTTGGCTCCTGAAACCGATTTTATAGACCCTCCGTACTTGTGTAATATTAGATATAACGCCTTTTTATCACGAGCATCCATACATATTTCACAACTAACATATCCTTTTTTTGTTAATAAAAAATAACCATCACCGTCTATCAAACCAGCCAACCACTCATTAAAATTTAATGTCTTTAAGTCAGTAGTTATATTATTTACAACACCTTGCCCTTGATACCTATCAACCGCAATACAACAAGATGTATAAGGCAACATGTTTGTTTGTGTGTAATAAACAGAGGGCTCGCTTAATAAGCCCTCAGTTGCTAACGAAGTATGGCATGAAAAAAAAAATGAATTTAAATTTATAAAATTTAAGTTTAAAAAGACTAATATCAAACGTATGGCCTCTGAAATTCCTACTAACTTGCTTATAAATTTAACCTTTCGTTTTTCAAACATAATACTATGAAGCCACTTTACATTTATGGTGGTAAACGAATTAAAAAGATTATACCTAATGTGATTCTTGATTTTTTTCAAAAAAGCACGAGCTTTGGTTATCTGCGAATTGATTATAGTTATAATTTCTACGCATATAGTTTGATGCCTGAATTTAAAAAATTCTTGAGCCAATTGACTCATAGTGGAATAGGCTATAACCTTTTTGATATCTTGCTGGAATAAACCAATTAAAGAACTAAATACAGTAGTAATACTTCCTATTCATAAGCAAAGGATTAAAACTGTTGAACTATATTCTATTAAGGGGGAAGCTCGCATTAATAAATACACACCAGCAGTCACCATAGTAGCTGCATGTATTAGTGCAGATACAGGTGTGGGACCTTCCATGGCAAGAGGTAGTCAAACATGAAGACCAATCTGAGAACTTTTAGCCATAGCCCCGATCAAGAAACAAATACCAATGATAGTAACTATCTTTCCATTTATGTAAGGAGCTAATGAAAATACCGTAGAATAATCTAAATTACCATACGTTCATATCATAGCAAACATACCCAATGTTAAAAAGCAATCACCTACTCTGTTAGTTAAAAAGGCAGACATGGAACTTTGATTAGCTGCTATCCTAGTAAACCAAAAGCTTACTAATAGATAGGAACATACCCCGACACCTTCCCAACCTACAAACATTAATAAAAAATTGTTTGCTGTAACAAGTACGATCATCATAAAAGTGAATAGACTTAAGTAACTAAAAAATCGTTGGTTATGAGGATCGTGACTCATGTAACCTATTGAATATATATGCACTAAAGAAGAAACTATTAGTACAGGTATTAACATAGAAACTGTTAAAGAATCAAAATTAAATCCTCACAACACATTAAGTGATTCTGAATCTACCCACCTAAATAATAAAACTGACACAGGTATGTTATTTAAACCAACTTCAAGAAAACCAATTGTTGCCATAAATGTTGTTATTGTTACAGATAAACACGTAACTAACTGTGCTCCGCTAACTCCAACTTTTCTACCAAAAAAACCAGAAACTATTGAAACTAATATGGGTAAGACGATTATGGCTAAATACATTATTTATATTCTATTGCTATACTTCCTCTTAATCTATAAAAAGCTACTAATATACCTAAGCCAATAGCGGATTCTGCACCAGCTATTGCTATAACATATATAGCATAAGTTTGTCCTAATATATCATCAAAGCTAAGTGAACTCACCAATATTAAAAATGTAATAGCTAAAAGCATTATTTCTATTGAAATAAGCATTAAGATTATGTTTTTTCTATTTAAACCAAATCCTAAGATTCCGATTAAAAAAAGTATTATAGATAAATCCATTATAATTGTATATATGTGTATAAAGATGTGTGGCTTGCGTTGCGAAGCTTGATGCTTTGCGTTTATTTTAGACTGGTTGTATAAGATTAGTACATTGACTTTATGCCCTATATAATATATATTGTTTACATTAATTACTTTATATAGAACCCTTCTATTATAATACCCTATCATCTATAATATTTTTATATAAATAATAGAGCTCCTGTTTTTCCACCTTTACATATCCTTAATATATGAAAAATGGGATAAGAGCCCATGATCATTGCTCTGCAACGAAGCAAATAAACTCTAGTTACCAGGAAACCTAATATTATACATAGCAATATGCTTGTATCTTTTAAAGATACATAACACATTAGTATGTATGTATGATATCAATCTAATCAAAATATATAGTGCAAATGATCTGATAAAAGCAATACTTAAGATACTTGTGCTTTACTCATATTACCTTTTACATAAGGAATATATAAGGGTGGTAATAAGTTATTGAGGTATATGCCCATGTACTAATAAATCTGTAAAATAGGCTATAGATGGTGGTGCGTAGGCAAAAGCTTCTATTAATGCACCTAGCTGGACTTGGTCTATGTCAATAGGACCGTCATAGGCTGCATGTCTTGAGTGTAATAGCAACTTATGTATAAATTACAATTAATTGACTTAAAAATAATAAACTAAGGTCTATTCTAAAGCAATTTAAAGCTTAATGTAGATGACTTATAAAAGTTTGAAATTAGATAGCTATAAAAGCTACTTAATAACCTTTATTTTTTCCACAGGTTTTTGTGTATTAAGGACTGGTGTTTACATAATCGTAAAAATAATACTGACTTAGAACTGCCAATGATATAAAAGCTAACAATAGGGTACCTTCAAAAGAGTAGATATAGATAAGAGATATCATAAAAAGAAAATAAAGAAGAGACGTAATAAATGAGCAAAATAAAAATATTACAATGATGAAATATAAACAACTAAAACAGAATATAACAAAAAACAAAGATAATAAAAAACAAAGATAAAAAAAATAATAAAGAAAATAAATAAAGTAAATAACATTAAAATACAAAAAATTATTTTTAATTGTAATTAAAAGCTAATTACTTTTTTCCTTCTTGTGTTTTTTGGTTTTTTTCTTGTTTTTTTTGTCTTCTTTTTTCTTTAGTTCTAGTTCTTCGTTGTTCTTCTGTTTCATCCCGTGGTATATAAATGCGAGCTCGTTTGTTTTGATCTTTATTTTGTTCGTTGTTTTGAACTCTTTTTTGTTCGCTGTATCTCTCTTGAGTTTGAAGATAACGTTCTTCTTGGCTTATTCCAAAAGTTAACTCTATATTATCAAGATCAGCTTGCCCTATTCCTAGACCTAGATCTGAACCTGGACGTGGACCTGGACCTGGACCTGGACCTGGACCTGGACGTGGACCTCAGAAGTATCTAGGATCTTGGCCTTGTGTACCATAGCTGTCTTGATCTGACCCTGTATCATTTTCATTTTCATTTTCATTTCCATTTCCATTTTCATTTGCTAAGTTAGCCTCGTAAGCCCGTACTCGTGCCCGCCTTCTTACTCTATCTACATTACGCTCTTCTGGACCTAAATCAGAATCGCTGTCCTCTATATGCCTTCTACGTCTAGGGGGTTGAGGTTCAGGAGAATCGCTGTCCTCTGTATGCCTTCTACGTTTACGGAGTTGAGGTTCAGGAGAAGGTGAGTGATTTCCATCAGGGCCTTCTGGCCCACCACCCCCCTCTGGCCCTTCTGGTTTTCCCGAAGGGCCACTTGGGCTTTTGTTATTATTATCTTTTGTTAATAAACAATAAGCCCCAAATATGTGTAAATATATGCAATAAAATCCCACACCAAGCAATACTGAAAGTACAACTAAACATATTAAAAAAACTATATCATTCTTAAAAAAACTTCTATATTTACATATATAAACGATAGAAAAAGATAAAAAAAGAACGTAGGCATTTAGTAAAAAAAGTGATAAAGGGATGAAGCCCATATATACACTGCACATAAAAAGTAATAAATAACATGTTATGTTTAAAACATTACGTATTATGAAATGGTGTACATCTAAACTTAATGTATCCAATAAAGAAAAAAAGTTTTTCTCATGGCAAGTACTCATAAGGGCCTTATAATGAGCAGTACCAGTGTAAAAACCAACTATAACCTTTATAATTTTATTATTTACAGCACTTAATAAGATTATAAAAGGCGAACATATTATACTAACAACAAACATAGCTACCTTTATTAATTCGGAGAAGAATTCACCTGTAGAAATAATAAGCTCAATTATATGCTCATCACTTGAATAAGGTTTTATGTTTGTCTTAGCAGAAAGACATGCTCTTGTTTTAGTATTATTATAAAAATTAGTAGCATGATAAATTAAAAAGAGTAAAAAGAGTAATGTATTGTTAATATACGGCATAAAAGATGTTAAACCAAAAATATATATAACCAAATATAGAAATAAGCTTAAAAGTAAGAAACACGATAAAACTAACATAGTTTGTCTAGATAATGAGTACAGAATAGAATAAATAATTTTCGCTTCAAATTGAGCACTATTATTTAAACTTGAATAATGTCTTTTACCTCTATCCAAAAATGGGCTTATATTAAGGTTTACTTTCCTAATATAATTTGATTTACTATTAGTTGCTACATTAGACATTTGTCTACTATCAATAAATAGTGCTTTTTTACCTAATTCAAAAGCAAAGCCTAATGTTAATGCTAGAAGGAACATTAACATAATAACTAAACCATATACACCATTAGTATAAGCACTTACAAGATAAGGATAAACTAATAAGATTTCTAAATCAAACAGCAGAAATAATAAAGCAAATATAAAAAAAGAAATACTAAACTGTGTTCTGTTCTGACCTAAGAATGAACTAAAACCACATTCAAATACGCTATTTTTTTCCATATACGGGTTATGAGGCGCAAATATTAAATTAACGGCCAATAATATAAAAGCTAACAAGGGTATGAATAAGAAAAAAAATATTGTACTAGACACTTAGGGATTAAATAATATAAGTGCTATTATCTGGCCCATGCATAGGAATTCCTGAGGAGTAAATATAAATAATAATAATGTTAAGGTTAATATAGAAATAGTAATAGTTAAAGAGGATGATAATACTATATTATTAATGTTAAAGCTGAATGTATCTGCACACAGTACCCTATTACCCTTCTGGTTTATAGATGATACAACACTACCTTTAAATTTTGTATCTTGAAGCTCTTGGTTTAATTTATATTCATGTTCATCAAAAAATATTTGTTTAATTACACCTAAATAATAGACAGCACTTATAACACTAGTTAATATTGCTATTAAAGTTAAGAAAACGTAACCACTATCTAATGCTGCGGACAATACCATTTGTTTTGCGAAAAACCCTATTAGAGGAGGTATACCTACAAAAGAAAACAAAGTAATGGCTAAACTTAAAGCTAATACAGGATTAAGATTAAAATAACCTTTTAATTGACTAATAAGTTGTATAGGTGAGTTGTTTCTATCTAATAAATTGTTGTATTGATTTTTAAGAGGACCATTATTTACAAAAGGGTATAAAGAGAATGCGATGCTAATTAATAAAACAAAGGCATTTAGATTTGAAATTGAGTATTGCATTAAGTAAAATATAAAAGCCTGAATAGACTCTAAACTGTTAATACTTAAGGCTAAAAGTATAAAGCCTAGATGTGATATTGTACTATATGCAAATAGCCTTTTTATTCTAAACTGTGATAGACCTAACACAGTACCTATTATTAAAGATAAAAAGGAGCTAAAGAGTAATCCGGATGTTCAACTAAAACTGAAGGCGAAATAAAAATTACTAGTATAATGAATTAATTCTAATAAAAACACAAGTATAGATATTTTAGCTATTATTGCAACAAAAGTTGTTACTATTGTAGGGATAGCATCATACACATCAGGGCTTCAAAAATGAAACGGTGCGGCGGATATCTTAAATAAGAACCCTACTGACATAATTAAAAGAGATATGTTTAAATATAAAGGTTTATATCAATGCAATATGTTATTTGTATATTCATTGGCTATGTTAGATAAACCGGTTATTACATAATAACCGTCTAAATTTGTTGTACCAGAGTTGGCATACAATAGACTTGTACCTAGTAGTATAAAACAAGAAGATAAACCCCCCAATAAAAAATAAGTAAGACCTGCAGAGGTCGAGAGTTCAGAGTTTCTATACAGTGTGGAGAGTAAATATAAACCATAACTTTGTAACTCTATAGATAGGAAAGTAGAAACTATATCACTAGCGGATACTAAAAAAGTACCCCCTATTATTATAAATAATATGATTAAAGAATATTCAATTATTCTATATTGTTGTCCCATCTTATTAATAATGTTTGTATCATATATGAAATTTTTAAAAAACAGGTTGTAAAAACTAGCATAGTTTTTAACTCAAACTTTTCTAGAATAAAAAGCAGTTAATTGTAAGATAAGAGCACTAACAAAAAAGATAAAAATATGGAAAACTTGTGTAATGGGTGTAGCATGGAAAAGACCGCCATATAAACCTATACCTTTATCTAAAAAAGATATGTTTAAGCTTTTTAATGCAATCATACAGGAACATAGCAATATTAATATTGTTTTTCTGGAATATAATATGGACTTTTCTCGTTTAAAGGTGACGGCATTAGATAATAATAAAAAGAAAATGGAATAAATATTCATTGGTTTTGTAGGGTTCAAACCTACCTATTTTTGTTGAACTTATAAAAACAGAAAAAAATTAAGATGTCACTATTAAAAGAAGACGTGTTGACGGTTGTGTTTAGTAGACATAACAATATATTTATATCTTTTAAAGAAATGTAAAATATTAATATGTATATTATTAGACCAATTAAAATATGAAATGCATAAAATGTAAGTACATAAAGTAACATAAAACTGCCCCTGCTGCCTCTGTTGATGCTTCATCTTTTCCAGCGGATGCTTTGCAACAGCAGAAAAAATAAGCAACAGCAGAAGAAAACAAGATAAAATATGAAAAGAACCGGGAGAGAAACTCAAATTCCCATTCTTAATGCATGAAATTAACGTTCTAACCAGTTGAACTATCATTTTTTTTTTAATTTACTCTTTTAATCATGTACTTACCTTTAAACAACTTATCTTTATTTATGTAATTCAATAATGTAGCATGGTTTACTTTCAATTCTCTGGCAGCAGTGCGAATAGAACTATGTTTTTTAGTATTTTCAATAATTTTAAGGCTAACGATATGAGATGTGGACAGCGATTGGTTGGTTTTAGCTAAAGGAGAGAATACTGCACCTACTATTGCTTTTTTCAAATTATACAAAGCTTTATCGCTCAACTTACGCGATTTAAATAATGTTTCTTCAGAATGTTTAAAATGTAAACTAGATCCTGCTGTAGTTAATATGTTATATTCAGGTTTAAAATAATCAATATTAAATTGCTCTCTTTTAATAACATGACATCTAGCACAAACTTCTAATATCTCCAGTTGGAAATTCTCATGTCCGTGAGCCAGCAAAGCATTGTAAATTTTACTTTTATATTTTTGGGTTATTTTAGCTAAGTAATTTAAATAAAAAGAATTGCGGGATCGTTCTCTTAAGATAACAGAGCTTGCTACGTAACATTTACCGTTTATTTTCTTAACTCACCTCTATACTCCACATCTTTGTTTATTGTATTGTAATATATTATTTTTATTACTTAACGCGTCATCGTATATTATAATATTCTTGGAATCATAATTTTGCTTTTTTTAGATTTGTCTCTAAATATTTCGGCTTTTAAAATGTATATTGTTTAGTACGTTTTTTATCATGAGCCAGAGGAGAAATTCGAATTCTCGTACTTAACGCATGAAATTAATGTTCTAACCTTTTGAACTACTCGGGCTTTAGGGCTTTAGGGCTTTAAATTTAGCATAACTAAACGTTTAGAAATGAAAAAAAATAGCGCTTGTTTTGCTTTAGTTTTTAGTTTTTAGTTAATCTTGGGTCTTTTAACTGGTTTGATCTTGTTCCAGAAAAACAACGAAAGGTAAAAGGGGTGGATACCCTGGCTCGAACAGGGAACTCACTGTTCCACATACAGTTGCTCTACCAATTGAACTATAACCACCTATATTATTTATTTGTTAAATATGTCATGTAAAAACAAATAATTTAACTTTATGTTGGAGTGATTCGAACACTCAATAATAAATACCAAAAATTCATGACTTGCCGATTAGTCTACAACATATATGAATGCAGCAATAATATAAGTAAAATTTTCTAGTTGTTTTTAAGATTAAATCTTAAGATTTTGATCATATAAGGTAGATCCGACTTGAACGGATAAGATTTAAAGGGGGATTACCGTATTAGCCGTATTTAAAGTAATATTTGTCATTTCAAAAAGTGCCTTTTGATATATATTTACTTAGACTAGAGTAGGACAAGCCCACAAAATTACCTGCTTATTTCATAGTAGGCACTGATTTTATTAAATTCCAGTTTTTATCGTATATACATACGGGATCACTTTTAGTTTATTTCTAGTTTTTTCACTTACTATACGTTTGCTACCCGGTTTAAACGCTCATTTGTATGACTTACCTGTACGTAAATCACCCATTTTCAGTTTGTCCATATATGAATGCTTATAACCTAGCATAGAGCCTGCTTTTTTACTAGTATTTAGCGATGGTGAATATTTATTTAAGTAGGTTTGCTCTATATTTACTATTGCCTTATTTTCCAAGTTGATATTTTCTAGTATACCATATTCAAAGTTATATCACTCATATTTTTTAAATAAAATTTGTTATTATTACCTTTATATTTAGAACATTTATATCTGTGTTGCCTGAAACGTTGTGCTAAATTGGTAGCCGAACCTATGTAAAACCTAGTTTCGTCGAAAATTAACCTGTAAGCATATATGCCTGACCCCATGACTAGCATATTATCGTTGCGAACGCGATTGAGAATATAGCCTTTTTTGTTTAGTTTTAGTCATTTTGTGTTTTCCATGTATAGATAACAAGACTTGAACTTGTACGGCCTAAACCATTCCATCCTAAATGGAAATTGTCTACCAATTCCAACATATCTATTTGAGTCCATCTATTTTAATTCATGTATACCAATTCCATTACTACCCTTTTTTTTTATGTATAACACGTTACGGTAATTATAATATTATATCTTAGGATAAGCAATTAGTCGTATACCGGTTATATAACCAGTATACCTATGAATGCCCAAGATAAGATTCGAACTTATAGCCTAAACATCTTCAGAGTTCCGCTCTACCAGTTGAGCTTCTTAGGCTATGTTGTATACTTATATTTACAGAATAAAATATGCATTAAGGTATGACTAGAACTATATATTATAAAAAGACACACTTAATTTAGCATTGGAGACAGTGGGGGTCGAACCCAAATAAACGATGTGCAAAATAGACGTTTTACCAATTAAACTATATCCCCTTTACTGATCTTTTCCTGTTCTTTTACAATACATCGCGCTTTTATAATTAAAAACTTTATCCGAAAAACGACTTGAACGTTCACGACAATAATCAATAAATCTTAAGTTTACCCTGTCTACCAATTCCAGCACTCGGACTTATCTTTGTAAATAACCATACAAATACACTTGCAATGTTAAGGCCAGAATGATTCGAACACTCATCTGAGCTGTCATGAGCAGCTTGCTTTACCGATTACGCTATAGCCTTTTTAGGCTTTTTTGAAATATATACAATCTCTTAATATGATTAAAAATTTATAAACAAACAGTTTTCAGATAAGGATGCCTCAAGTAATAGTGGTATATTTGGATCACGTATAATATAAGTTTGTATGTATAAAATTCAAAACTATCTATAAAATCGTCTAGAATTGCTTCAGAATCCCATACCTATATGTATAGTTATGCTATATAATATAACCAGTTTACTGTGCCATTTGACAACTAAGATTAAAAAGTGGCTTAAAGTAAAGATGATAACATAGTAATAATAAATGTAACATACACCAAAAAGCCGATATGCGGATAAAGGATTCGCACCCCTATAGACTGGTCATGAGCCACTTATGTTACTATTACATCAATCCGCATGTATTATAGCATATAATACTCTATTTGTTAATAAAACAACTGTATGACCCAGACGGGAATCGAACCCACGTTATAATGGTGAAAACATTATGTCTTAACCATTTGACGACTGGGCCTAAATTATGAGTAGTAAAGTACTTTATAAAAAAATAAAGTAAGCCCAGTGCAGGTATCGCACCTACTACTACCGATTACAAAACGGTTGCATTACTTTTATGCTAACCAGGCATTATACTCGTATTCAGTTGCACATAGGTTAATATTAGATATTAAATCCAAAGATATAAACAGCAATGTATAGATAAGCGTGTTATTTAGTAGGTTATAAAATTAGTACCTAACGCCTAAGAACATCACAATCCTTTAAACTTAGACCTATTAATTAAGATCCTGTTTTTATCTTGAGTCATATAGTTTTATTAAATTCCGGTGTGTCTTTTTTGGGATAGAAAGAAACTCGAAATTAATAACATATTTAAACTTAAAAATAAAAAGGACCTAAAATCGTAGTATTAAACTACATATATTTAAGAATATCCTAAGGTACGTTTCGTGCCTATATGCACTCAGCACTTATCATTAACTAACGTAGCCTTCCTGCCGTGCCTATCCTTTTACCAGGTACATCATCTATTTTAGTTTATTTTTACCCTTTTATTTTAGTGAAAAATAAAATACCAGTGTAAGCCATAGTACTTAGCGGGTTGCACACTTAGCTATAAACTTACAGATCACAGTTATAAAAGACATCATGGTCCTTGTAAAACTATATTAATATAGAAAGATAAACAACAGGTAAACCATAGGTTAATATACCCAACTCCTTTCGTACAAGGGGCTATCCTTAATTTATTCTAACTTCCTCTAGAAGATAGAAACCATACTGTCTCACGACGTATTTAACCCAGCTCGTGTAGCTCCTTAATCGACGAACAGTCGAACCCTTCATGACTCCTGCATTCATGTGGATGAGCTAAGCCGACATCGAGGTGCCAAACTCCGCACTCAATTTGAACTCTCTCGCGCAATTAGCCTGTTATCCCTAGCGTAGCTTTTTCAATAATCCAAGACCTTTCCTTTCTGCATCTTGTGATCATATGCCCCGCTTACGCGACTGAAAGACGTGTAAGTCAAACAGTAAAGCAAGATTAAGCCGTTAAACTTGATAAGTAGAGTAATTATCATTTAACCAGATATCTATAAATTATCTATAATTTTTTCAGGGATATACTGGTAAACAATAAAAATCATTCTTTAATCTAAATTATCTCCTCGCGGGCCTTTTGTTATATACATCCTATTAACTTATTTGGTAATAAATTTACTTATGGGTTGCAAGATGCTGATGACAAAGGCATAACAATTTAATTACATCTATACTTTAAAATAGGGAAAATCATACTTAAAAAAAAAAAAAAAGTTCCAACTTAAATGGATATATAATTGGATTAGCAATAAAATATTAAATATAAAAATATTAAAATAACACCAACTTCAGTATATGTTTAATTGCATATAGCAATTTTACAGAAATGAATTAGGATACTCCCAGGTACTTTTTATGGGATCTGTGCCCCGCATAAACTGCCACCTAGCAATTGTTCCTATAAATTATGGTTTCTATAATATGATAAATGAAATAAAGGTGTTTCAATTCTATCTCACCAATTACCTTATAAATTAAAACTCATTATGTCATATTCGGTAACTAGCAACAGTAAAGCTGCATAGGGTCTTCTCGTCTAACTAGAGGTAAACTGTATCTGCACAGTTATTCCAATTTCACCGAGCCAATCATTGAGACAGCTGTTGTATCGTTACATCATTCATGCAAGACCGCATTTAACGGACAGGGTATTCCGCTACCTTAGGACCCTCATCTGTAAGGCCGCCATTGAACGGGGGTTCCTTCAAAACCTAGCTTATATTAGTCAACTAAGCAAATCCGGTAGCCAGCCGCCATCGGGCAGAGATCACACCCAATACTTCGAATTTATTTCTTTGCAGCGTGCTTTGTTTTAATTAAACAGTCGTACAACACCATTCTGTGCCTCCTAACCCATATCTGATATTAATCAAAAGGGACGGCCCACCTTCTCCCGAAGTTACGTGAGTCAATTTGCCGAGTTCCTTAATGATTGTTCACTCGAACGCCTTCGTATACTCTACTTGCTTACTTGTGGTAGTATTTAGGTACGGTAAAACATCTGCTAAATATGTCATCTGTTTTAGTTTATTCCTATTTAGCAAACGAGATCTACAGTTTTCCAGATCATTTGTCACTATGTAAAAATGATATTTTCTATAAATCTTAGATTTGCTCATCGTTTACCCCTTTTGGAATTATTAATAAATAACTGATTATTCATTAAATATATAATAAACTTAGAGGCCGTAACTTTAATTAAATTCCATAAGCTTTAGGCGAGGGTATTCCCCTTTATCGTTACTCATGTCAGCATTATCGCTTGGGTTGTTAAATATTTTATGCCTTATAAAGGCATAATAAGAAACTTCCCCAATGTTCCGCTACCCCAAATATACAATATAAATACATTAATATATTTGGACAAGGTCTCGGTATATTGTTTAGATCCGTTAAATTTTCGGTGCTTTTATTCTTGTTATCTATTATAATTAATTAAAACAAAACCAGTGCTCTGTTACGAGGTCTTCAGAAAATGACCGCTTCTAAGCCTATTCCCTGGCCGCTTGGGATAAATACTCCCTTAATTTCACTTAACAATAATTTTGGAACCTTATTAACTCTTGTTCTGGGCTGTTTCCCTTTAGACATACAACCTTATCGTACTATGTCTGATTATTCAATATTCATATCTAGTCCTTCCGAGAACAAATACTCACTGATAGAGCCTTCACGACCCCCCAATGTCCGCAAAAAGCACTTTATTCATATCCCCTGCTTTAACAGGAAAAAAAGTACTAGTTGCATGAGATCACAATTCTGTACCTTCTGATATTCTATTTAAATTACCTACTTATATAGGTTTCGCAGAAAACCAGCTATCTTAGTCAGTATTGTCTTTCACTAACTTACCACAATTCTTCGGATATCTTTACAACGATAACCCGTTCGGACTTTTATATTCCTGATTGTGGTAAGATCACTAAGCTTCGGGTCTAATTTTTGATACTACATCATTAGATCATAATTGTTTTATCTACGCAATACGTAAAGCAACTTTTAATTGTAAACTTCTAAATTGCTCGCATCAAACATTAACTTGCTGACCCATTATGCAAAAGGTACGCTCTTATCGTTTATTTAAACTTTTTTTGAGCTGCTTGTAAAACTGCTATTTCAATCATTTCCCTCACGGTACTATTCGCTATCACATATATATCATATTTAGCCTTAGAGGAAGGTTCCCCTTATATTCAAACAGGTATACATTCCATTTTACTTGTTTAAGACTTTTCTTATTTCATTCACATTACTTAAAGAATCTCTTTTGATTTCTTTTCCTGAAGTTAGTAAGATATTTCAATTCACTTCGTTTATGTTTAAAACACATAATTTCTTATTAGAGTTGAACATGCACTCGGTGCATGTAGCGTGTATATTACGCGTATTCAGCCAAGACTCAGACCAGGTATATTACGCATCCTGGTTCAGCCCTTAGTGTTGAGTCTAGCTCTCTTTGATATATAGCTATGATTCCATAACAATCTCTTTGTATACTTGTTTGTCAGTTTCTCCATGAAAAAAGGACAAAAATAATACTTTCCATATCATTTACACTACTAACGTAGTTTATATATATGATCTATTTTATCATTTTTATTATTTATAATAAGATAAATCGGGTCATTATGATTCGAACATAACACTTCCTCAACCCAAATGAGACGCCTAACCAGCCTGGCTCTAACCCGTATATAAATAATATAAAGATTATATCAATGCTTACTTCAGAGAATATCCGATTCGAACGGATGTGATCATTTTAACCAAATAAGTTTCAAGCTTATCACCTTAAACCACTCGGTCAATTCTCTTAAAATAAATATACCAGTAAATGATTCCTCAGCGGTTTGAACGCCGAACCTACTCTTATCAAAAGTATACTTTACCAGTTAAGTTAAGGAACCTTTAATTTAAAGTCCTAAAAAAATACCTTCATAAAATATTAAAACCTACTAGAGTAAAAACTATTAATTGTTTTAATAGAATTGAATTTTTAATCTCTACGGAAAAAAGATGATTCGAACATCCAGGTGTTTATTACACAATATTTAGCAAATATCCTGCCTTACCAATGGCAATTTTTCCTGTTTTTTTTTAGTTTTTGCTAGTTTTGCTCCCTTTTTGACGAAAGTAACATGCATCCAAGCTCAGTATACACACTACATTTCAAGAATTAGCCTCCTACCACAAATACCAGGCTTCATTATAATACATTAGCAGGTAGTGATATAGGAACCGTATTATTCTAAGTTGAAATAACTGTCATTTGGACCAATAGCTACTCAAGCTCAAAATGAAAAAAGGTAGGTTACCTTAGGCATGCCATTAAATGCCCCCCCCCTTTATAATTTTTACAAGTTATGCTCCCTGGGGTTTACCCTAGAAAAATCCAAATTAGTTTTGGTACCTTCATGTGTTCTCGTCCGTAGGGTCTTTCAAAGAAAAGGTCCGTTGAGAAATTTGATCTCTAAGTAAAAAAAAAGGGAGCAAAACTTGCAAACGAGTTAGACCGGCTACGATCCGGCATCTTCTTTCTCGACAAGAAAGCACTTTGCCAATTAAGCTACTAACTCTAAATCTTATAATTTACGGCCAGTCGAACTTGAATCGACACACATCGTTTGGAAGACGAACGGTCTACCTGATTAACCTATGGCCGTTTTTTTTTTTGCCACCTTTCTTAGCAGATGTTTTAATCTTCTTCTCCTCTTTTTATGTTAAAAACATATATATCCTTGAAAATGAATGGTGAGTAAATTAGACCCTTTTTCTTGAGAGTTCTCTCTCTCTTCAAAAGAGATGAGTGTTTTGAACGCATAATGTTAGATTATTCACGTATAGAATCATAATAGGTTGTAATTTCAGTCTCCTGATCTGTTACTTTTACTTATATGCCAGGTTTGGGTTTATGTACTCTATTAGCAGCCTTTTGCTTCATCTTACCTGAAGCCTCCTGCGTATGCTTGTAACCTAACAAGGAATGAGCAAACTCAAGTATGTTGTACCTATGCGCCAAGTGATCCATATAGTACTGTTCCCGCTATTTTAGCGTGGATAGATCACAGTACTCAAGAATGTCTAGACGAGAGGCGGAATGACCATACTTTAACAAAGCTCTATAGATTAAACTATTAGTAGTCTTAATACTAAAGTAGTTAGCCATCCTTTCATTGAGATATTCAGTTGAACCAATATATGATTTACCAGCCTCTGTTCGAATTCAGCGGTATATACCTGCTTTACTATTGTTATCTCTTAAGATATAAATCTTCGTAGTACCGGTATTATTATAAGACATACGTGGTACCACTGTAATCTTGTTTTCGCTAGCGGGGAAATCAAGGACTAGTGTTACAGTTCTGGGGACAACGATTAGAACCTCTTCGCTGTTGGGGTCGACAACTACTATATTGTTATCGGTATTGTGGGCAGAGCTAATTGAGTTATTATCAATATTTGGGTCATTATCCGCTATTACATAATCAAGACCAGGGTCGGTATTTGGCTCAATCTCGACTATTATGTTATCAGTATACTTAAAGGCCTTGAAGCACACAGAAAGAGGGGCAAATTGTATTATGGATCCTAGGACATTATAGCATATCTTAGTGTTAAAAATTAATTTCATTGTTTTATTACTTTTCTTTGGTTCATTCTCCTCTTAACTAAGATCCTCAATAATAAATAGAAATAAAAAGAATTAATCATACAACATCAACAAAATGTCAATAAAGTATAGAGGACTCTAGACCCAGATGATGGTTTTCAGTAAAGTGGTAAGCTAATACTCTTCATAATCCTACACCTATAAAAGCAGTCCCTATCATTACGTGTACAAATGTTTCAATAACTCACATTATTGTTCAGACTATGTATTCATATAAGTCTAATTAAACTTAGATAATCTAGAAGTTTAGTTTTTTATATGTAGAGTTTAATGCCATTCTTTTACTTTAACTAAAGATTAAAATAACATAATATTTATTGGCTAGTCGTTGAACCTTTATATATTGCCTAACAATATATTATAGGCAGCAAATTATCTTAGTATTTAACAAGACTTTCTTGCTATTATCTCTATTTTCTATATATAAATATATTTATATATTAACCTAAAACAAACGTATAACCTTTATATGGTTCACCTGAAATTAAACAATGTTTAATTTTATTCCTTCCTATCTTAAGGTTTTTAGCACAATCGGTCATACTAGGATGAATAGTTTTCTTACCACTACTATCTATAACAATAAGATCTGTACCTTCACTTACTAGTTTACCAGTATCTCTGTAATACCTTGCTCCATGTTTAATCACATATGGACTATCAATTAAATAAAGCTTAGAAATTAGATCTTCTATTTCATAAGTGGAAATACGTTGCATATTATCAAGTAAATAAGTATTAGTTGACAATCTATACTTATTAATATGTAATTTTATTGCCCCGAATAAATAATGACCTTCAGGTATAGTGTGATAACCTTTATAATAGATATTAACTAAATTTAATCATAAAGAAAAATCTTTACATTTTAAAATAATAGTATCACTATCATACATTAATGGAATTAATACTTCTATAAGTTGTTTTATTCTATTAACTTCTAAAACTACAAGGGGGTTACTATTAACTCTATCTGTTTTTTGACAAGTTAATCTTAAATTACCTAGATTAAGGAATTCTTTAATTTTATTATATAATTCTAACTCCTTAATATGATTTTCTAATCTAAATCTAGGTATAAACTTATTAGTTGAAAATGTGCCATCTCCGTCAATAAAGCCTGCTAATCAAAACTTAGTAATTTTACTATTAATGGAACTTGGTATTCATTTGCCAGACATATTATTCATTTCTTTTTTACATTGAATTATTACTAATTTCCCTGTATGAGATAGATGACTATTTTCTTTAACTAATGTAACTGCTTTTTTAAATAATACAAAATGATGAGATTTTGAACTATTAAGATTAACATAGTCAAAGATAGGTAATATTACATGTAATAAAGAATTTATATCATTTACGAAATAATTTATTCTATCTTTTGATTTAGAGATATGTCCACATTTTAAAGTATTCATAATATAATTTAACACAGATTCATCATCCTTATGTAGACCTATTTGAAATGTAAATTGAGCATTTTTAAAAGTATCTACACTTAACCCTGTGATCTTTATATTAAAATTACCTTCTGCATCTGTAAACCCAACAAATCATTCTAAGAAATTTTTTTGTAAACAATAAGAATTAGCTCTTTTATCTTTATAAGAAGGAATATGTATTAATAATTTGTCATTAACTTCAGCATTACTTTCAATGTTATAAATTTTTTTTGTTTTAAGAAAAAGACAAATAATTATATAAGGGGCTACGTAATTTAACCCATGAAAGCCTGTACCGAAGTAGAAACAAGAACCATATGTACTGTCGGATAATGTGAATGAAGAAACTGTATATTCTAAACCTTGTAAACCAGTAAATATTAAGGCTAACATTACAGTAAGCACTATACCATACAAGGCTCCACTTCTGTTTCCCTGTATTAAAGAATGGTGGGCATAAGTAACTGTAAAGCCTGATGATAATAATATAACTGTGTTTAGTAAGGGTAGCTCAAACGGATTAACAGAATCTATACCCTTAGGTGGTCACTGAGCTCCCATTTCTGCAGCTGGTGACAATGCACTATGAAAAAATGTTCAAAAAATAGCCAAAAAAAATAATGCTTCACTAATTATGAACAAGGCAATTCCCATATTTATACCCCTTTGTACAGCTAAAGTATGATTACCTAAGTATGTTGCCTCACTAATAACGTCTCTAAATCAAAATGACATGGTAAAGATTACTAGAAGTAAAGCCATGTACAGAAAATCCTGTGCGAAAGAAAAGCCATGCATTGTTAAAACACCTGATGTAGTAAGAGCTAAAAGAGATATACATGTAAAAATAGGCCAGGGTGAAGGTGAAACAAGATGAAAGGGATGGGCTTGAAAGTTACTCCTTACTAAGTTCGTCATATAAGTTTTATATCATTTAATTATACGAATACGAATACACAGGGCTAAACAATAAGGAATAGGTGATTTGAACACCTAACCTACCGTGTGTAAAAGGGTTGCTCTACCATTGGGCTAATTACCTTGTATTTCTTTTGCTATTAATTCTTTTCAGATGATTTTACTTCATCTCAAGTAAATCAAAAAGAAGCATGACATCTAAAAATATAAACTATGTTGCCTTATGCATAAATGTATCTATTAATTATTGGTTTAGTTAAGACCTACGGGGTTCGAACCCACATAATGATGATCAAAAGTCACATATTTTACCAATTAAACTAAAGTCTTTATATATATTGACGATCATCCAAAATAGTACGCACTGTTGTTTACTTTAAATGATAATCTTTAACACAATAGTTTACATAAGCATAAGCTAGTCTAATCCTTTTGTTTTATTGTTATAACGATGGCACCAACCATAGCTAATAATAGTATTATAGATGTTATTATAAGCCATATAGAATAACTTGTATACATAATGTTACCTATACTTGTTATATGTGTTGTTTCTGCCAGACTACCATCTCATAATTTAGAAGTTACAAACATTATTTCACTACTATAGCTCGAAAAATTGAAAAATCCATTTATATAATTAATAAATTTGTTATCAAATGTAAAAGATTTTAATGTTTCATTCACATTAAAGCTTGATAAATTGAGAGGCAGTATTTGACGAACAGGATAACTAAAAGACACAGCTATTAATAGTGCTAATGGTATGCTATTACTGGTATCAGTCAAAAGCTCAGATATTCTCACGTTTATTAACATTAGTATAAATAAAAATAAGATTGAAACAGCTCCAACGTAAACCAATAAATATGATAAACCTATATAGTTTACACCTAAAACTAGTAAATAACATGCTATGCTTAAAAATAGTCCTATTAAAAACAACACTGACACTATGGGGTTTTTACTTATTATAACAAAAATACCCGATAATATAGAAGCCAAGGATATAAGGTCTAAGGCTTCCGCCCTATAACCATTAGTGAAAGTTTCATTTATAAGCAATAAGCTATTAATCATATTAAGTTACAGAAGTTTTATATCTCAGGTCATAGTTTAACTACAGAAGTTTTGTTTTTACATAGCTCTTTTTATTTTAATGAGAAAGATGTGGCTATTTTTACATAGGTAACGTGTATAAGAGTCGAACTTACAATCCTTGTGGCCGAAACACATCGCTTAGCCGATTAAGCTGACACGCTTTTAGGAAATCCCTGAATAAAATTTTAAGGTGCTCAAGTCACTTTGTTCTACTCATACCACAACAATTAGATTTTCTGTCCCGCAATGTTTTGATAAGGATCAAGGCATAGAAAAGGTATATCCACAGTTTATTATAGCACAAACAATAAGCGCTACATAAACAGCCTTTAAAGTGAATCGAACACTTATCAAAATATTAACAGTATTTCGCTCTACCGTTGAGCTACAAAGGCTATGGATGCTATGTGCGTGATTGCTTGTGTTATGTGGTTTCAGTTTCTATTTATAAACTGAAACCACAAAAAGCACAACAAGAATACTCGGACTTGAACTGAGAATTGGAAGTTTGAAGCTTCCCATTTTACCATTAAATTATACTCTTTGGGGTTAAATCTGTTTTGTACAGTACTTTAATTTTTGTTTATGCTTGCTTATGTTGCTGTTTATATATAGAAACTGAGCATGGAAAATGTTCTTAATTAGCCAAGCATTAATAGGAAACAAGAGACTCGAACTCTTAAAAGCTTAGTGCTATTGAGTTTACAGCTCAACCCATCTTACCAATTATGGAAGTTTCCTTTAGTTGCTGATTATATCTCAGTGCATGAAAGTAAAAACTTATCCAAAAAAACTTTTCCTGATCTTATGTAACGCCCAATGGTAAAGTCAGAAACACCCAAACCAGCTTCTAATTTAGATAGGTATATAGATTTTTCTTTTGTGTTTATATTAACAACCAATACGGGTGTAGCTATATGCTTATTAATTTTATTCTTGGTTTATTACGTCTGTACTCTAGTTCTCATTTTGGCCAAGGTAGCTTCTGATATAGTACGTCTGCTTATTTTTAATATGCTTGTCTTATTATGGGTGTAACCATACGAAGAACCTGCCTGCTTTAAAATATTATAATCAGGTTTTAGGTTATCCAGATAAAACTGTTCCCTTTCAATAACATTTTTAAGAGAACAATATTCAATAATACCTAGCCTAAAGTTATTTAGTCCGTACTTCAAGAATGCTAAATTAATTAACATCCGAGTTTTAGACAAAGCACCTTGGTTGAAGTATTTGACAAACCTTTTGGATAGATTTATACTTGATCCAACCTAAATTTTCTTGTTTATCTTGTTAATCCAAATATATACACCACACTTTTCTCTGTTTTCTTGTAAAATCCTATTTTGCACGGACAATTCACCTAATTTATCATATCTTATTCCAATTTTTGTTTTCATTAGAAAGAAAGAGAATCGAACTCTTGTAGTATTTTTATACCTTTGATAGTATAATACCGTTGAGCTTTCGTCTCAACCTGTTGCCCTAACAGACGGAACCTTGCTTGTATTGGTGTTGCAAAGCATCATATTTAATAAAACTCCCTATGTGAACAGTAAACAGTAAACAGTAAACAGTAAACAGTAAACAGTAAACAGTAAACAGTAAACAGTAAACAGTAAACAGTAAACAGTAAAGAGGTATATTAGTTAAGTGTTTAGATATCGCGAAATCATACTGTATTCTAGTTAAACACAAACTAAGAAAAGTACGTATATATTTTGTAGTTGGGGTGTTACAAAGGAATAAACAATAAGGATTTATTGATGCCTTATTGTTTATTCCTTTGTAACTGGGGTATTTTTAATATTCATTAATCCCGTGCAACTTCCACTACACGAACCATATTTCGACTTAACACCAATCAAAGTCACGCATACGAAGACATCATGCCTAAGTTATTAGACCAAATCGCCTAAATTAAAAATAAACACTAGCCAAACTTATTGCACATACTAATTTCGGCGCCTGACGAGTAGTGAGTACCTATCTGAGATTAGATTCACCGTGCCGTACTTATACACGATTACTAGTAATTTCCTTTTCACGCAGTCGAGTTACAGACTACAATCCATTGTCAGTGTATATCCAGTTTTGGGGGATTAGCTCAATTTCGCAATTTCACACCCTTTTGTAAGGCTTACGTGGCACGTCTATAGCCCACAATATTTAGGCCATGATGACTTGTCTTAATCCCTGTTATCATATCCAATATAGCGGGGAACTACTCTATATAAAAATAAAGTAAGGGTTTACGTTAATTTTATGGTACCAACCAGAGTCTCGCGACATTAACTAAAGACAGCCGTGCAACGCTTGTAAATATATCTTATTGCCTCTTTTTCTTTTTTTTTTTTTTTCAAGAAGAAAAATAAGAAGAAAAGCAATAAAAGATATAAATATTCAAATTGTGGTAAGGTTTTTTGAGGGCTATCAAATTAAACAACATACTTCACTACTGGTTTCAGAAACGGTCTAATGATTTCAGTTCCAATGTTGCCAAATTACTCTTGAGGTGGAATGCTTACACTTTCATTTATAGAATAAACTTATTTATCTAATCTATGACATTCATCATTTTCTGCTTAGACTACTGGGGTATCTAATCCTGGTCGCTGTAAAAGCCTTCGTCCCTCAACGTCAGTTATCACATAAGGAGATGCCTTCGCCTATACCTGTGCCGTCTTTAGCTGGTATGACAGAATTTCATCTCTACACCAGTAGTACTTTAAAACCCCCTCATAAGTAACTCTAGTAAATTAGTCCCTTCCTTTATATTTTCTCTAGGCTTGATTTACCGTCTAGGTACCCTTTAAACCGATTAAACATGAATAACACTAGTCTTCTACGTATTACCGCGACTGCTGGCACGTAATTTGGTCAAGACACATAGGCAGACAATGTCATTATCATAATTCTACCTAGAATTTTATTCGACATAGTCGATCTCGCATCATATTTACAATGATGCAAGTAGCTATTGCTATACATTCCTCCAAGTTGCTGGTTCAGCCGTTAGGCTATTGACCAATATTCCTCACTGCTGTGACATTCGTCATGGGCTTTATTCAGGCCCACTGTGGTCGATCAACCTTTCAGTTACGACTACGTGCATATAGCTAGTTAGGCTTATAATCCTAACTACTACCACGCACGAGATACAAACTTCTAAGAGCGAAACTTAACTTTCTTTATTATTATAAGGCATTTCTCCTCACTCCAAGGTGGTTACATTATCTTATACTCACCTGTACACCACTACATCACTCTAAGTGAAACACTAGAGTGATGTCGTTCGATTAGCATGTGTCAAGCATTTGGACAGCGTTCATTCAGAGCCATCATCAAACTCAACAATATAAAGTAATATATCTTACCATTGTAATAGTGTGATATACTACTAATGTAGTGTTTTAACAACTTGACAAATGTAAAATATGTAAAACCACAATGTATATTTTATATTTGCTAGTAATCTGTCTATCATAATTTAATCATTCTCCTGAAATAATAAAAATACAAACTTGAATTCAAGAATTTATTTTTTATTAAACAGCATTATAATGTTAGATTTTTTATATAACGCACGATCATTTGACTTGTTTCAGCTTTGAACTGAAATATTAATAGTTTTATTTTAGTTTCTAATAAGAAAATTAAAAAAGAACTATTTGTTTTATCAATAAACTACAAGTCTGTTTAACTGGATACAAATAAGCCGGTTCCTGTTATTGTCTGTGAGTCTAAATGAAGGCTAGGTTAAGGATTGACATTTAATAGCTATACTAGACTGGACAAAATAAACTTTTAATTATTGTCACATATATAAAGTATACCTCTTATTTTCTGCTAAGGACCAATACTTTTATACCTGCATGAATTTGCATAAGATGTAAACTTATCAATAAACGTATGCATAAACCTAATAAGCTTTGGACTTCCCTATGCTATTTACTTAAAAGTAGCATTAAACAATGTGTATCACAGCACTAATCATTTTTATGTGTAATTTTATTTTGGAAAAAAGTTGTCTGAACACAAGCTATGATGATGTGCATCAGTACTAAATTATAAAAATATATTATGTAAGCGCAATGCTTTGCAAGACAAATTGAAAACAGTTGTTAGAAGAAAATTAGAAAAGAAAAAGAAACATAATCAAATAAAACAAGTAAACTAATTATGTTAGCTGTTACTATAATTTAGTTATAAAAACGCGTGTATTAAATAAACGTACAAATCTTGGTAAAATGTATTTTGAAAATATATATATCATTACTATAAGTAAAATAAAGGCAAAAGTTATTTGATTTAAAAAATAAAAAGGAACTAATTGTGGCATATAATTAGAATACTCTTAATCGTTGATGCTATCTATTATGAAACATGCATCGTAATCTAATTAAAGATAAAAGGGTCAAGGTATAGTATGACACATATATGAGTTATATACATGTGAGACTTAGTAAGCCTCTTTTTGTGATAAAGCGAGTCTATTAATATTAAGCTTATAAAAGGCCAAAATTTTCTTATTAAAACATAGTTGTTATATTTTATTAATAATAGTTTATGTATAAATACATTTAATTATAGAAAAAAGAGAAGTAACTGTAACAAGCAAGTACTGAAACTGGTATCTATAACTAATAGATCCGGGTTATCAATAACTTGTCCAGTTAAAATCAGAAGCTTGACTACACGGCTGTGGGCGGTTGGTCTCATTGTTTTTAATCGCACAGGGGGCATGATCGTCCAAAATTGTATTAAGATCGTAACAAGCAAGTTCTTGAACCTAAAAGGGGTTAATAATCCTATTGCACTCTCCAATTATAATCTATGGCATCTTGATACATTTATTGCCAAATATTAAGTAAGTTCTATTAATGCTAGTAGAGGTAACAGGCCTATAGGACAACCCGCAGTTACGAATAAAGAGAAAAATTTTAGGCCATGGTTTTGAAAACCTAAAATAGTTGCTCCTAATAAAACGGTGAAGCTAATAAAAAATGTTAAAGTAAAATGTGATGTGGAGGCAAAACTGTACGGTACCATACCTATCAAATTATTTATTAGGATAAATATAAATAATGCATAGATAAAAGGAAAATACATTTGTCTTTTGTTTGCGTTTATTTGGTTTGTTACTATGCTGTGTATAGTAGCATCCAAATTTAAGAGATTTGTTATCTCAAACTGGTCTAAAAGACTCTGAGCGGAATCTTGTTTACTACTAAAATATGGGTTCTTATCAACTAAAGTGTTTGCGATTAGATATTAGCCATCCGGATCGCTAAAATCTAATGGCTCACTCTGTAACTGATTAGCAAGAAATTCATCCCTTTCCTTATTGTCAGCAGGAGTTTTATGCTTAGAGGAACCACTGTTATTATCCGATTCTGAAGTTTTATTAGCATGAGTATCATTTTCCTCAAAGTCTTTATCGTTTAGTTTGTGTTTGCATACTTTCTGAGCTGCATCTAATGCCTGTAATTCTGACTGAATCTTAAAATCATCAGCTAGCCTAAACACATGATCTTCTGCCATCTTTACATAATCGTGCCCTTCAACTGCACGCTTATAATCACCTTTAATTATTGACTCTTGATCTTTACAGTAGCCGATAGCTTCTTCTTTAGTTAAACTGTTAAGCTTTTCGGTGTGGTCCTCAGTCACTTTACTGTATTCTTCCAAGGTTTGAACCTTGTTAGTTAGCCTAATTACATCTTCAGGGCTCTCAATAGAAAGTGCAGAATGTGTCGAAAATAATCTAGTTGTTTTATACGAAAAACATTTAATAGTATCTAGAAAAAGCATATTATTTTTTAGTATGGTAGCCAATTAACACTAATTAATATTGCTATGTGTGTATTGTGTAAACTCCCTAAGTATTACATTCATTAGTAGTAGGTAAATAATGCTAAGCGGTTAAACTAGCTTTTTGGTTTCGTTATTAATGTAAATCAAGGGCATCTTTAATATATGAAGAAGTTAAGACTACAAAGACTTGTGCTTGAATAAAAGCTATTCCTAGTTCTAAACCTGAGAATGCTATAATAAAGGCTAGTGGTATTAGACCTATGAAAAAAGAAATGAAACCTGATGTTATAATATTATACGCGAACCCGCTCAATATGTTAAGTAACATGTGACCACTCAATCGGAACCCCAATTTTATCCTCTCATTATAAAACAACATGTAATACTGAAGCCCTGCATAGCTATAACTATAATATTTAATACCGTTTTACCTTAAAAACCCATATATTCTAGTAGTTTTCTTTAAACTAACTTAAATAAATGTGTACTTTATTAAAAAAAAAAAAAAAGGGTTAGTTCTATTTTCTTTTAAGTATAAAGATATACTAGCTTGACGATAACCTAATGCTCTAGCTGCGGCACCTATAGAAAAGTATACTGTAACCTGCTTAGTATCGACATTAGTAACCTCCACTTACTTAAAAGTTTTTTGAACTTTTCCCACGTTAATTAAATTTGGACTTTTATCTTTAGAGTCGAGTAATTTAAAAGTATATCTAGCAAAAACAGGTTCATCTTCATTCAAGATAATGTAATGTTCGATATATCTTTTATCGATACCTAAGATACGGGCAGCTGCTCTAATGGCGTGGTAAATAGTAGTAGTATTTGTTTCCATATCAGTTACCTCAACTTTGATACTTCTAGATTGAACTGCGGACAATTTAGCTAAAGTTTCTGAATATCTTTTAGCTACAGCAATACGCATCTTATCTCTAGAAGCTTCTGAATGTTTTCATCCAAATGCTCGAGAAGGGCTTCCAGGAGTTTTTAAGATATTATACTCTGGAGACTGGAGACTAGAGACAAAAAAGTGTTTTTCTCTAGATATAAGACTATAAATGTCAATGTCACATATTTCTAGGATAGTAACACTAAAATTATGATAACCGTATTTTAATAATGCAACACAAACAGGCATACTTTTTTCGTTTAGTAGTCTATTAACATTGTAATACTTCAACAATCTACGTCTTAAATCTACGGAACTACCGACATACTCTTTACCATTTATTTTATTAGTTCACAAATAAATTCCGGCTTTACCCTTAATATATTTAAGGATATCTAGTTTGTCTTTGTCAACGTCAGAAAAAAGAGCTAAACCAGAACAAGAACCATCCTTACTTGAAGTTGAATACGCTCTTGCTTGCAGAGAGAATTTTGCCTTAGCCCCGGCAATGCCTCCCAAACAGGAAGATTAATAAAATAAGCTACGGTATCTAACGTTATTTAAGTTAAAGCTATAGGGTAAATCAGACTTACTAATTGAATTTTTAATAATGGTTCCCATCCACCTAGCATAGACGAAGTCTATGCATAGGGGGATAAATAAGACAAGTTGTTCACAATTCTATCCTTTCTTTAATGGTAAATAAATTTTATTTTTCATGTTTAAATTATCCTTTCTTCAAAGGTGTACTATACGAAGTATGGCATCAACAAGATTAACTTTACTCTTTAGATAATAATAGAATATTTAATGAGGAAAGGCTATTGTGGTATATTTAATCTATAATTACTTGCAAGAACCGGATTTCCCGGCTACTAGAGTACACCTTACAGTATTACCTTTTAAGACTGAAGAACCGTCTACTCGTTGCTCTTTTACAGAATTAAATTTTGATTTTAAATCTGACTTAGATCCGCGATCACCCATTTCTATCACTAGAATCTCTAATGATATTACTATACCCTCAGTCATTAATGAGGCCGGATAAGAAGTTTCCGTCTTATCTTTAGTTATTAGAGCTTTAGGGCTTTTCCGGAGTTTGGCTCTTTAGACACAAGAAGAATGAGGCACCTACTCTCACCTTATTATGTTGGCTGCTAATCTAAGACCCAAAGAAACATTTCTTGCTAAATATGAAATAAATTCTATTAAGACCAGTAGAGGTAACAGGCCTATAGGACAACCCGCAGGTACGAATAAAGAGAAAAATTTTAGGCCATGGTTTTGAAAACCTAAAATAGTTGCTCCTAATACAACGGTGAAGCTAATAAAAAATGTTAAAGTAAAATGTGATGTGGAGGCAAAACTGTACGGTACCATACCTATCAAATTATTTATTAGGATAAATATAAATAATGCATAGATAAAAGGAAAATACATTTGTCCTTTGTTTGCGTTTATTTGGTTTGTTACTATGCTGTGTATAGTAGCATAAATAGACTCTTGACTTATTGATCAGCTATTAGCTATTACTTTATTATAGTTTGTAGCTAAAAGGTTTAAAACTAAAGCTATAGATGCACTGATTGTTAAATAAAGTCCTATATTAGTTAAAGAAATTTGAAGGTTAGCTAAAATAGGGGCATCTAAACTTAAGAGATTCCTTATCTCAAATTGATCTAAAGGACTTTCCAGAGGGGCAAAAGTAATACAATCATTGACGAAGTCTGTGATTGTATTACTTTTGCCCCAAACATTGACTCCGTCTATGATTGTATTTGGGCTCCATTCATAGACTTCGTCTATGATTGTATTTGGGCTCCATTCATCAGGTATACTCTCTTGTGTCAAGGCAGGCAGGCAGGCATCATTGACAGCACTAATTAAAATGTGAGTAGGCTGATTAGGATTATGACTTTTCTTAGTTATATGTTTAAGCGGCATTATGTATAGATGATATAATAAGTCTTTTTCTTATCTTCTATAAAAGGAAAACATTAGTAGGTATGACTTCAAAACTGTATAAAATACAGGGAAGTAATATTATAAAAGCTATTACCAATGGTAAAAGTATAGTTCAGCAAAATGACATCAATTGATCATAACGTATTCTAGGAAAAGAAGCTCTTGCCCATATGAACACAAATATCATAGCGCAGGCCTTAAATCCCAAGGTTAGACCATATATCATTCCTTCTATTAAAGGGTCAGACAATAAAGTTTCATATTTACTGTCTAGAATAATAAGATATAAATAGAAATCGATCTCCTTAATCAAGTATAGAAAAGATGCAAAATTTAGTAAATAACCACCTAAAAAAAGTATACTTGTTAAAATACAAATAAGAACAATACTAGCATATTCGGCTAAGAAGAAAAAAACAAATATAACTGCTGCATGTTCTGTCATAAAACCACTAACTAGCTCAGATTCCGAACATAAATTACACGTTTTGCTTGCTAACTTGCTTTTTTTCTGAATGCTTTGCGTTCTAATGAGAAAAATCAGAAATAAGTGCAGTGTAGTGCATCAAGGACGGTATATACAAAGTAGAATAGCTTCTATGTCTTATAATAACATATCTACTTTGTGTTTTATAAGGTAAATTTACAGTATATATCAACTTAAAATTTAGGTTAATCTCTATATTTTCATACAAATTCGGACTATATCTTATTAAATACAAAAGATTGCGTTAATGATCGCGTATAGTCTCTGAGGATCCTAATAGGATAATTACATTATCCATTTGTTTCCTGCTGGTTGTCCTATGTTTAGGGTTTTACAGCAAATGGCAATCTTTAACGAGACCAAATCGTTATTAGTTCATAGCCTCGGCCAAATCAAACGGAGCTCTATTTGTTTCTGCAATGGATCCTATAAAGAAAATTATAAATATAGGCAATAGTGGTACAATATATCAGATTGCTTTTTGCATTTCTGTATTGACTGTTAAGCTTAAGCTACCTGATAATAATATAACAAGCAGAATAGCTGAGCTTAAGATCAATTCATAGCTAATTAGTTGAGCAGTACTTCTTAATGAACCTAAAAATGCATACTTAGAATTAGCTGATCCAAATTTGTTATTGTAAAAGCTCTTTATCTTATACTTCCATAATTCACATTATGGTTCAGACTATATCATAATCTTATATATATAAATATATTTATCAAAAGATACTACAAATAATCTGATACTCTTAATTTATAAACGGGTTGAAGTAAATAAGTCTACTACCTATTGTTTTAATTTTTCTTTTTACTCTTTTTATTTTTATTGTAAAAGAATCCAAATTTTTACTAAAAAGATATCTTTTTTCACCTGTAGCTGTTTTTGTATCTAAATGTCTTTTAATAGTTCTATATTCTACATTAAAATATTCAGCAGCTAACCTTAAACTAGGAAAATTATTTACTAAATCTAATGTTTGTGTATTATAAGCTCAAACCTTTTTCTTATTACCTAATTGTAAGGTATTTACATTAGTAAGTAACTTCTTGATTTCTTTATCAGTAAGTTGCTTACTAAATAAATATGTACCTTTTATTCCTTCTGCTTTACTAGTGTCAATGAAATAATTAAGAACATTTCTGATAATACCTATTGCATCTGATGCTTGAGTTTTAGATACAAAAGAATTTCCTTTTCTTAATTCTAGTGTTTGAGCATGATATGCTCAAACTTCTTGAGCTATATTGCTGTTGAGTTTGAAATCATTTGATACAGTTTTAACTAACTTAAATGTTTCTTTTAAATCTATAATAGGTTTACTATTATACAATTTACCTCTATATGGAATATTAGTATCTATATAGATAGATATTGTTCCTCTAGCTATTTTTTGTAGTTGGCTAGCTTCTATAATGCTTTTATATTTAGCATCTTTTTGATTTATATGATTACTCATAATTTCATAAACATACACTTGTTTAGATTTACCACTTACATAAATTGTATTATTATCTTTTAACATGGATAATTTAGTAGCTAAAGTTTCATATATTTGTGATTCAGAAAATGGGGAAAAAAAGGTAGTATTTAATAAAGGAAGGTATTTTTGTAAATAATAATTCTCTCTAGCTCCTTGTTCTGGTGCTCAACATATTTCTATTCTTGATATTTTAAAATATTCTCAACCTACTAGGTTTACAAATAGATGAAATTTACTCTTAATATTAGCTTGTTAATGATTGTTTAATCTTCTTTTAAATAAAGTAGTTATGCCTATATAGTATACTAGACAATTATATATATATTCTATAAAATATATACAACTAACAGATCCTCCTTTTTTTATAAGTTCAGACCTATTCTTTATATCATTATAAGTAACTAAAACTTTAGCACCAAAAGGTTTTGCATTAGCATTTCTATCTTTGTATAGAAGATCTGTATAAATATTATGTAGTGGCTTTAATTCCTCAATGTTTAAACTTTTTTTATTTTTAGTTGCGTAAGCAATACCTTCTATTTTAGTTGAAATGGGAAAATCTCTTCTACCTACTGGGCTCAACTATATAGAATCTACTAAAAAGTCTATAAGTGGGTATATAAGTAGTTGATTGAATCAAAACCTTAGAGTTGAATGCTTTGTTACCATGAAGAATAAAAAAAAAGAGTCGGGTCTATAGTAGCATTATTTAAATTTGTAGCTAAGACACTAGATAATTTAGGCTTAGCCTTAGCCTTAGCCTTAGCCTTAGCCTTAGCCTTAGCCTTTAAACTTGATAAAAAAAAATATTTTTTAAGATTTTGGGCGCTCGTGGTAAAGTTCTTGACTTCTCTTGAGTCTCATCTACTAGTCGTTGAGTATTTAAAGTTTAATCAATAGTTTATTAAAACAATTAAAACTATTTCATACCTTATATTAACAAAATATGTTAAGAAAATTAAACTAGACTTTTCTTCAAGTTGACTTTGAAAGTTTCAAAACGTTTCTTGAAATTCACCCAATGTTTTACTTATTACTTACGTAATAAGGGGACTAATCGTTAATCCAGCTAATAATATACCATAAGTAGATAAGGAAGAAACTGCTAACATATAAAGTATTCCTAAATCAAAGTCTAATATAGCTAGACCAGGACCATATGGTATAACAGAAAATCCTAACAAGGAAAAGATTAAAGTTATGATAGGTCCAAGAAAAAATAAAACTAAAGTAGCTTGTGTGGGGGAAACATATTCTTTTAAAAGAAGCTTTAAGGCATCTGCAAATGCCTGTAATAGACCATAATATCCTACTATGTTAGGACCTAATCTTCTTTGCATACTTGCCATTGTTTTTCTCTCTGCAACCGTAACGTAAGCCACGGTTAATAATACTGGCACGGTTACTATTACAACTTCTATAACAGATATAAATATAGGTAAATATAACATGGTATCAATAATAATACATAAGATATCTCATGAGAAAAAAAAAATAATCATCTCAACTTAAAAACTTTTTCTCATAATAATATATGTTAAAAATAGAAGTAAACTAGGATATTTTAGGGTATGATTCTGCTACAATAACAATTATATCGTTATAGATGGAACAGATAAACTATTTATTATTAGTAGATATCTTTGTAAAAAAGGAAGGAAATAAGTAATGACAATAGACAAAAAAACATTATGTAATGCTTCGCAAAAAAAGTAACTTTATCATAAAGAAAAGATTAGTAATACATGTAAATTAGAAACAAACTTGAATTCTTATCTAAGACTTGAACTTAGATCCAAATATTAGGAATATTCTGCTCTACCATTGAGCTAATAAGAATATAATAAATTAGCATTTTGCTCTTAATACTTAAAATCTAAACTATTTACTTTTTGATAATAACATCCCAAGATTAAATTATATATATAAACTAGATTAGCGCTTTCAGTCATTTAACCTATGTGTCTAGAAGGGATACCGAGTAATCAAACCTCAATAATATGACCTGCAATCAAACTGTACAACCTTATACATGACATCCCTTTATTTTCTTTTGGTTATTGCATATAGCATGATCCAAAGTATATGTAACTAGGTGGCACCATCCTACTACACCTACTTTATCATGCTATCTATAGAAGAGATATACTATATTGTTACTTTTAACTTTATTTAGTCTTTTCCGCCTTCTAGCTTTTCTAGTATACTCAACGCTAGAGTACGCCTTGCCCATTGCATTTTAAGTATATACTAAACTAAACTAAACTAAACTAAACTATGAACAACAACTACAAAAACAAAAACTTTTCTTTATTTCGATCATTTACTTATGTCCCTTGCTACTCCTTGCCTTTCACTAATAATATAAATAATACAAATTATAATATAAATAATATAAATAATATAAATAATTTTTCTACTGCTCATATTCATTACACTGATAAGCCTGTAAATTCTCTATTTTATAAGCCTATACCTAGTGAATATATTTACAGTAAAGGTTTACCTATAAACTTATACTTCACAATTTACCAACTTAATACTTCCGAATTTACCAAGATTATACAAGACGAGATACCTATAGACTTTGTTTACACAGTGTTTATAAAGGTTAGACATAGCGTTGATGAATTTTTTATGGCTGGTTATCAATTTGGTTTTAACTATAGACATAAAGATATTATTAAAAGCTTACTTGATGTTGTTACTAAAAGGCTTAGAGAGTATATGGTTCTCTATAATTTAACTGAAGAATCTATAGTATATATTCAGATTAGTTTTAGACAGAAAGACAAAAAACTTTTATCTGAAAACCCTTTAAATTGTATGCAAAAGCACGAAGCCATAAGGTACGGTTAATACTAAGGGCTTAGTTGCTTGGTTTTATGTCCTATAAGATATATGTTATTTGGCTTAGATATGTCATATATCATATAGGACCCTTCTCCTTTTCTCATCTTCTCATCTTCATACTAAAAGGTAAGGATGAGAACCATGTGTATATTTCCTTTAATTATAAAAAACTATAAAAAAGGGATCGACAGCTTAACTAATTAAGCTGTCAGTTATTTAACCGACGTGGTGCTTCGCATGCTTCGCAACTAGAAGGGATATTGAGGAGTTGAACCTCATGAATATGATCTGCAATCAAACTGTACAACCCTATACATAACATCCCTTTATTTTCTTTTTATTATTGCATATGGCAGTGATGCTTTGCAACACAAATTAGGTAAACTTACATTTATATCTATTAAGTAGCCAGAATTAATATATCATTGACCTATACGGAAAAAATCATAAAAGTTGAAAGGTAAAGGCAAAGCGGGTATTATGTTAACTGTAATCTAATTAGGGACAAAAGAGTTATGCATAGGTACAACATATTCTATTCATCTTCAAGCATGATCCAAAGTATATGTAACTAGGTGGCACCAACCTAGTCTGTTCTCAAGATGATCCATCCATTGTCAAAAATGTTCTATTTTTAGTGTAAGATCAGGTCCTATTGCTAGAGTATAAATTCTGTTTACCATAAACCCAGGATAGTTGAACATACATAATATATCGTATAAGGATACGTCCAATAGCCTATATATAGATGGCTATTCCCCTAAATTAGAAAGTATAAAATATCTTATAAATAAAGAAGTATACCCATAAGAAGGGTTAGCTATATTAATGACTTTACATACGCATTGTTAGACAAATTGTTTTAACAGAAATACAATAGCATATAGACTTAAGGCACTTCCAGGTATCATAACATGTTTGTCGAACAAATTTGGTTTAGTTGCTGTAGCGTAAATTAAATAGTTACGGGTTTCCCTCCAGCTGTTACTAATTGATCCCTCAAGTAATATCTCTTTAACAGAATTCTTAATGAACTTAGATTGCTTAAGATCATTAAACAAATTACAAGTATCATTACAGGATCCATTAGAAATGTTATATGACGTAAAATGTTTTATAAAAAGAATTTGTGTTGCGATTCATCTGAAAAAAAAGAAGCATGAGCATGACCAGTCATGGTTTCATTTATAAGCAGTAAGCTATTAATCATATTAAATTGTATTATATTAGTTTTATAAACTCACTTAACAGTTTAACCACATGTCATTTCAATATGCAGCTCCTTTCAAGGAGAAATGTATACTTATTTTATATACATACGTGTATAAGACTCGAACTTACAATCCTTGTGGCTGAAACATGTCACTTAACCAATTAAGCTAATGCGTACTAATGTATCTATTAATAATTGGTTTAGATAAGACCTATGGGGTTCGAACCCATATAATGATGATTAAGAGTCACATATTTTACCAGTTAAACTAAAGTCTCTAGATTCACTCACAATCATTTAAAGTAGTACATATCTTTATTTAAGTGATTAAGCCAATACGTCCCTATATAAAGCATAAGATACCTTTTATATTGATGCTTTAAACATTCCGTAAAGTACCTTTAAATAAGTTAGAACATTTATATAAATACTAATAGCATTTACTTTAGCCATTTGACCTCTAAAGGTTATAAATCTATAACAAGTTTGCACAGTATTAAGTTACCCCAATATTATAGAAAAAGTTAAATTCTTATCTAAGACTCGAACTTAGATCCAAATATTAGAAGTATTCTGCTCTACCATTGAGCTAATAAGAATATATTACCATTCTTACAGTAAGACGTAAGGGTCAGTAAGGGTGTATACCGCATTTGCTGCTAGCTTACAGAACATGGTATAAAGTAATATAATAAAAGTGATCATAGCTAAACGGTCAGTCTAAACCCTGTACTATGATCAGAGTTAGATAACTAGAAAGAGATCAGGCTGGCAAAAGTGAATTAAACTGGAATCAGAAAGACTCGTGGCTTAAAGTATAGCTTGCAAGATGTACTAAACCCAACCTATCATCCCCTGGGTCAGTGTAAAATTTCCAAAAGTGCTTTACCCTAAACTTAAAACCTGGTACTAATGGCATAACAGACCTCCTTTTTACCATAAAGCCAGGAAAGTCGAACATACACAGAATACTCTGCAGGTGTAAATCAATATACGTGTATTCAGCTTTAAGTATATCAAGGTTATAATAAATATTAGCAAATATAGCATATCCTATAAGTAAGCGACCTAGAGCCAAAACAAGATAATTAGGTTTATTGTTAGCTGTTACCACTAACTCTTCACCTGAAGCATCATATGAATTATTAGCAACTGGAATAATGCTGCAGGCACCTTTAAGATAATTTCAAGCAATTTGACAAGTTTTATCAAATCAATTAATTTCGGTTGCCGTACCATAAAGCCAATAATTAACAAATTCTTTTGAATTATTATTAGTTGACATATTAATATATGTCTCCCTATCTAAGGAACATATAAAACTATTAAAGTCACAAAGCAATCTGCTAATGTTATCACACGAATCAATAAAGATATCGTGTGATGATACTGAGAAATATGAGAAGAGTACAAAACCATAATACCTTCTGATATTATACCCCCCCCCCTACAAGATGTTTCCTATTGTTAATAGTACTAAAGAGTTAGTCATGTTAAGTTTTACATTTAATTATACGAATACACAGGGGTAAACAATAAGGAATAGGTGATTTGAACACCTAACCTACCGTGTGTAAAACGGTTGCTCTACCATTGAGCTAATTCCCTTATATTTCTTTTGCGGTTCATTCTTTTCAGATGATTTTACTTCATCTTAAGTAAATGAAAAAAAGCATGACATCTAAAAATATAAACATACAAAACCTAGAATAAAAACATACATATATGTTGTTATAATAAGTGTAAATTATCTATTGTTTTTGTAGTCAAAAAACAAATTTTTCTATAGACACTGATTCTATAACTATAGGCATTGAACTGTGTAGTATACCACAAATCTCTCTTAGACACTGATTCTATTACTATAGGCATGCGGTTATTTCTTGTTGTCTATTAAGTACATTACCACATAGAGGTTTAATCTATTTCATACTCAAAAGTTAATCCCTTATACACTCCACCCTTTACAAGATTTCTGTTTATAGATTTACGATATAACTTTATACCCTGAGTTTCGTAATGCCTAACTGTATCCATAATACTGAAAAAGACCTTTTCACTATTATAAGAAATAGATTTTACAACTAGACCCTTGTTCCTTTTGTTTTTTTTAGGTTCAACTACTACCTTGTTTTTGTATTCCTCCGTTAACAGGTCTAGCTTTTCAGAATTAAAATTGGCGGGTAAAGACTTTTATTGGTATTTACAAAAAAAACCATGGAATTCCCTACCTTCCTTAATACGTTTAGATAAAGTGGCTCTTTTTATAGTCAAACCAAGAGACCTTAAGTAAGATACACAACTTTTTAAAGAATCAAATTCTAAACTAGCTTCATAAGGGTCTACCAATTTATTTACTTTTTTAAATTCAAGAACCACAGTTTTACATGCCCGAGTACCAAAGGTATATAAAGCTTTACGTTTTTCATTCATAACATTTAAAAGCTCTTTGCTGGTTAAGTTACTAGCAACAGTTGAACCTATGAGGAAACTTAATAAGATAAAATAACCCAGATAAGGTACTTTAGTATCCAGATATTTATTACAAGAAGACTGATGTATACCTAAGACCCTTTTTAAGCTAATTTTTGATTGAGCATGATAATAGAGAATAGTACAAGACAAATCATATACATATATAGAATTAGCTGTTTGATACCCAAAGTTAACAACCCTCAATGTATTTAAGTCATACTTTTTATCTAATAACATATACTGTTCTAGAAGTAAGCAATCTGTAGTTTTAAATTCGTCATTATCTAGTTTATATATTTTTAGCTTAAAAGCACTAAGACCTTGCTTGTTAAGAAGAGGTAGAAATAGACCACCAAGACGTTGAGCGTCGTCTTTAAAATAACATTCCAGACGCCGCCTCAGAAGCTTAGATGAACCAACATACATAGACCTCGAAACTATATGAGTAAAAACATATACTCCTCCAAAACCACTATATTTAAATTTACCAATCAAACTGTAAAAAAAACTTTTACTATCTTTAGTAATAGGAAGATTAAACTCTACCCCTATAACCCTTAACAAAGCTTCTAGTTTTTGTGGAGTAATAGATACTTTTTGATATTTAAGTATACTGTTTACAACTAAACTAGTGGTAGTATTACCGCTCCGCAAGTGTTCTAAAGCTAATCTTTCAGGACTATGAACTAAACTAGTATAGTTTTTTGTAGCTAAACGGTTGAAAGTTACTGCTCCTGCAGTCAAGAAATGAATTTATCGATTGAAACGGACTCTATAACAATAGGCATTGAACTGTGTAGAATACCACAGATTTCTGAACACTGCAAATCTACCACTAATTAACCCGTCTTTTGGTTAAATAGGCTACTTCTCCCTAAGCATAAATAACAATATTTATACCCTCTTAACAAAGAACATTACATGTATAAGCGGTTCTTTTGCATCTTTTCAGGTGGGGTCTGACTATATCTTAAGCTTGCGCCAACCAACTTTTAGTCGATGAACTGCACACCATTTACGTATAAATGGTGCTTGGCTGCGGATTGCCCATATTCTTAATTAAATAAGTTATCAATTTCGATTTTACCGTACCACGAGTCATTACCTGTGCCACCAGAGTATTACTAGCCTGGTTTGGTTGAAATTGCTTTAGGGATTTCCCGCAATTTGAAGGTTTTAAGCCGAAGGTTTACTTCGACTATGGCCTAAGACCATAAAATGTTCCTTCCCTGTTAATCATAACGGAAACTTGATTTAATCTTCCAGGATAGGCGTCACATTTAATACCTAAAGCAGGGCAAGCAAATGAATGTATAACGTCAGCAGCTGTAACAATGAATCTAACATGAGTTAGTTCTGGTATAATAAGTCTATTATCCACTTCTAACATTCTTAAAGCACCGTCTTCTAAGTCAGATTCTGGCACTAAATATGAATCAAATTCAATAAACTCATCATCACTATTTAAAAAATCAGGATATTGGTAACTTCAGTATCATTGGTGACCTTCTGCTAATACGGCCATAGCCGGATCGCTCACTTCGTCCATTAGATATAATAACTTAAAGGAAGGAAAAGCGATTAAAATTAATATTAAGGCAGGTGTAATAGTTCATATTAGCTCGATCAATGTACCATGACTTAAATATTTATGTGATATTGGTGACTCCGTATTAGTATAGTTTTTAACTATTGATATTAATAACCATCCTACCCCAAATAATATTATAACTAAATAGAACAATATATTGTCATGTAATTCTACTATACCTTCCATTTGTGGTGTTGCACTATCTTGGAAATATATACCTCAAGGTCTAGGAGCATCACAGTGTAAAACTGGACTACTATAAATGCTTGCATCTGTATATGAAGGTAATACAGTTAAAAGTGCGAAAAACATACATATAATCAGTAAAATAATTATTAATGAGCTTAAGCTTATAATAATTATTTTTTTATGATCATATAAAAATAATTGTATTATGTATAAACATAATTGTATATGTATGATTATTGCATTACGGTTGTGTCATAATATTATTACTCTAAATAATAACATTACTACAGAAGCTATTATAGGTAAATATAATAATATATCATGTAACCCCACTAGACTTTCCAATATTATACCTTCCAACTGTGGTATTATACCTTGAGCTTCAGGTGTACTGATAAGCTTTGAATATGACCCAGTATTACCTGAGGATGGTCCAGCAGATGGACCTGAGGATGATCCAGCAGATGGTCCAGCAGATGGACCTGCAGATGGACCAGGGTTACCTGATGATGATGGACCAGAAGATGAACCAGAGTTACCTTCAGATGAACCAGACTTACCTTCAGCTGAACCAGAGTTACCTTCAGCTGAACCAGACTTACTTTCAGCTGAACCAGAGTTACCTTCAGCTGAACCAGAGTTACCAGAATATGGATCAAGCTTAAATGGTGGATAACGGTATCCAGTTTGTTCCTCGTTAATATCTCTTTGCCGCTCTGCCTCTAGATATTGCCTTTCTCTTAGTGCTTGTTCTTCTGCCACCCTATCACGCCGCTCTTTAATTCTTTCCATATAACTATTTTTATCTTTCTCAAACTCTTCTCTAGACGCATCATCTATCCCTATAGTTTTCTTAAAGTGTTCCATACTTTCCCCTTTATCTTTAAGATATTGCTCAAGAGTAGTCCACTTAAATGGTTTTTGAGTTCCATATTCACTAGGTGTAACAGGAGCATCTATGGAAACCATACCATCTTCACGTACTCATAGTTGGGCATCGGGAAAATAGGTATTTTTCCCCTTTGCCGAGAAAAGCTGACTTTTAAACCTACCCTGTAGCCTTTCTTCCAAAGTGGTTGGAAAAGGTTTGCCAAAGTATCTTTTAGCGTCACGGCTGAATCAAAAGGCGCTATCTCACCACCCACTTAAAACTAGTGTTGTATGTTCTGGATAGTAAATTACCTTTTTTTTACTATCTATTTCAATCAATGTATTTTCAAGTAAACTAATTAAAGGAACTATGACTAAAAAATGTGCAAAATAAATGACTGTAGATATTTGTCCAAATTCTATAAATGGAGATTCCACGTGTTTAGCACCTAATTCCATTAATATTAAAAAGTTACCTACAAATATAAAAAAGGCTGCTTTGCTTAAAGGTTTAAATTGTATACCTCTGGATCTAGAAAGATCAGTGAAAGGCATAACTAATAAAATTAATATAGCAGAAAACATAGCAATAACACCTAACAGTTTGTTAGGTATAGATCTAAGTATAGCATAAAAGGGTAAAAGATATCACTCCGGAACTATCGCAGGAGGAGTTTGCATTGGATTAGCCATTACATAGTTTTCACTATCTCCTAAAAGGTTAGGCATAAAGAACACAAACATTGATAATATTAAAATAAAGATAAATATGGTTATTAAATCTTTAAATATAAAATAAGGGGCAAATGGTAATCTATCGTAATTACCTGATACACCCAAAGGATTACCTGAACCTGCACTATCATGTAGTGCTATTAAATGCATTAAAGCTAACGCAGCTAATACAAAAGGTAAAACAAAATGTAAAGCGAAAAATCTATTTAATGTGGCATTGTTTACACTGAAACCACCCCAGATAAACTCAACTATATCTTGCCCAACTCACGGTATGGCACTCATAAGGCTAGTTATAACTGTTGCACCTCATAATGACATTTGCCCATATGGAAGGACATATCCCAAGAATGCTGTCTAAGTTTCTGCTAACTATATATATAATATCTATATAGCTTGCCTGTACTTTATCAATGTATTAGTTCCGCATATTAAGGAATATTTTCATAACACACAAAGCCTTATGTAACCTTTATATGAAGGGTTAGAAACTGCCGACTGTACATTAGATATCATCTCAGATACCCACTTGTGAGCCAGTCTGTAGCGATTCTGTATTGAACCGACGGTCTTCACTCAGATATAAAGTATTTAACCGTTTTCACAAGTGTCGCCAGATAATAATATATTATCTTATAACCCTGTTGGATTATACTACTAAAATCCATGTATGATCTTTATACATGAAAAATGTATTTTTAAATACATATTACATACACTATATTTTATAGCAGGACTTTGATTTTTAATTTCATGTAAAGTTATTTTTTTTTTTTAAAAATTAGCATAACCAAGAAATTTATATTTCATTTCTTTAATAATATAAGGTTTAACTATCGTAACCAAGTTAGGCATAGATTGTTTTCATATATTGATTCTTCATTGATTAGGTGTTCCTGTTTTCACAACCGTGCATTTAAGGTTAAATTTTTTACTTAAAATGTTACATAACATTTTACACTCTTCATATGTGAAACCATTAGTTGCTAAAGAAATTCCTTGTTTGATTTGTCTAGAACCATCTTGCATTATTCAATGGGCTACACTTAGTGGTGTTATATATTCACCTATTCAACTAGGAACTTTTTTTATTATAACCCCATTAATGTTATGATAAAAAGAGTCATATATCCATACAAAAGATGTAAAAGTAAATAAACATAATCTATAGTTAAATCTTGTAACTGTATTATCTAATCTCTTATCTATAATTGCTTCTGCCTTTTTTACTAAAGTAGGTGTTATATTTGAACAATAACCCAACTCGTTGAATAATAAAGTAAGATGATGGATATAAGCAGTATTATTAATTGCTTGTTCTATATTAAACCTTATGCTTGGAGAGATTTGACCTTTGATTTTATCAGCCCATCAGTCCCCTAACATTCCACATATTAACAGAGATAAAACATCTTTGTCATGAGGGCCTATCCTATGCAAAGCTTTAGTTCTAGCTTTACTAAAATGAGATATATAAATATTTTCTTTATAATTATGCAAATTTGTTTTCTTAACATGAGAAATTAACATTCAATTTGGCCACATATTTCTAATAGCCATCATTAATATAAATATAACTGTACCTATTGTTCAGACTAATGTTCTAGGAGCTTTGTATGACCCGTAGTATAAACCTCTACCTATGTGTAAATAAACTATAAAAAAAAACGCAGATGCTGTGTTTGAATGTAAATATCTTAATAATCATCCATTGTTTACATCACGCATTATATGTTCTACTGAGTTAAATGCTTCTAAAACATTAGCATTATAATGCATTGCTAAAGTTACCCCTGTAATTATTTGTATTACCAAACAAAAGGCTAATAGTGAACCAAAATTTCATAAGAAACTTATGTTTGATGGTTGTGGAGAGTCTATTACGTATGAATTAACCAACTTTAATAAAGGATGACTTTTAAAGATTCTCATTTTAATTTTATATGTGTATTATAGTTATATATTTAAAAGTAATAAAGCTAAATTGGTAAGTTTGTTACTAATACCTTTTTTTATAAAATATATAGGTGACTTTATAAGTGTTTTAATAAATTTGTAGTAAATTATTATTATAACGTATGTATATAAATAAAGATTGTTTACCTTTATTACAATACACGGGTGAAAATATTTTTTTAGCTGGTGGGTTAACACCCGCGCGGGAGCATGGAATATGGCTTTTTACCTTCTTTTGTTTCAACTTATGTTATCACATGGGTTATTTATCCCTTGTATCCACCTTTCACAAGATGGTTCAGACTATTTCATCATTTTTATTTGCTTTCTATATTGAGGGGTCGCGATAATTGTAAAAAAAAATTAGATGCGATACATTTGTATTATGATGCTTGGCAACACAAGTAAGTTAACTGTAAACTTCTATGTACAACCTTATATTTAAATATGTGATTTCCTATAAATAGGAAAAAAAAAACCCAAACATTTAACTACTACTTACCCATCCTTTTAGACCAAAAGATCCAATACGTATTCTAGATTTTAATTTAGTATATTGTAAATTAGATTTTGCATAACCTCTTAGAAGAACTGCCGATAAACCTTTATAAGAAGAATCCATGTTTTTTATATTACCTATATACCTAAGTTTAGATAGAGCTCTGTCGGCTCTATTACGTCTAGTTAATCTACCCGCTACCTCTAACCTTATACCACTTACAGATTTATTTCTAATAGATTTAAAAATGGTGTTTACTAAAAATGATGGATAATTACAATAAACTAAATTTTGAGCTTGATATAATTTAAAATCTTTTAGTTTATATATAGAATCTTTAGGATCCGTATTTATCAAGGATCGTTCCAATAGATCACTAAATTGTGATTTAAGATTGGATTTCAAACTTATAAGATTATCCGTTGTATTATCAACTTTTAAATTTTGAAGCTTCCTTTTTCTATTATAAATTTCTTCGTATAAAGCTGATCTATCAATAAAGGGTAATTTAAGCATTCATAAAGAAGTATCCAATACTCTTAATAACCTATTTTTTCTATTTCTTATTTTTGTAACTAAAGTTTCTGAAAGAATATAGCTATTGAGGTATAGATATTTTAAATTTACAAGATTAAACTCTACTTTTTTATTATAGACCTTTCTCACTAAACTGGTTAAAGGTAAAAGATATCTTTTTTCAAATTTAGATTCATTAAAAGATACTAACTGTCAAAGATAAATAGATAACATTTCCTTACGTAGAGACCTGGTAACATAATGTTTTAAATAACTTGTCTCATAGTTTTTAAACTTATTATTATCTGTCTTATTTGTATTAAGTAAACCAAGCGTTTTTCAAACTATTTTTTTTTGCTTATTAACTCTCGATTTAATCTTTAAGCTTTTTTTTTTAATTATTTTTATTTTAATTATATTAGGAAGAAGATTTTTTATTGAGGCTATCCTTATTATTTTATTAAAATAATATTCTTTTTGTCTGTTATAAACATATATAGTAATAACCACTTTATCATTTGTATGTTTCAACTCTGCTCTGCTAATTAGTATCCTATTAGTTGATAACCTTCTACCTCTTATACGCAAACGTCGAGATTTTATTTTTTTCTCTAGTTTACGGCTATAAAAGTTAAAATAACTTTTTACTAGTTTAAGTGTAACTTTGTCTAGAGTGGGTAACAACTTAGTTGTGTTATTATTATATACGTATATACTATTAAATCACTCCTTATTTGCAGGTGGATAGTGTCTAGGTTTCCCTATATAATTATAGTTATTTTCTAACTTTAACTTTGCTTTTTGTGTATTGTCTTTTTTTAACCTTGCATTAAACACGTTTAACATGTCAGTAGAGCTATTATAAATATTAGTTAGATCAACTGATAATTCACTTTTTAACGCAAGATAAACAAGGAAATTAGGCTTGGGTATGTTGTTTATTGCATTAAGCGTATTGTTTAGATAAAGGATTTTATATGTGTTGTTGTATGTAATTAGTAAATTTTTCATTAGTTGTGTGATATTAGATAGAACTTTGTGGTTATATAACCTTTGTATTGTCCTTAACTTAACCTTTAGCCCCTTTTTACTTTTGTTAGATCAACTAATAATAAAAATGAATACATAAAATATTAGGTCTTTTTCATTAATTTTATTTATATAAAATTAATCATTATACTTGCTCATCTTTTCTGACTTTTTTGTTTTTTTAATCTGCCTACCTGACTGATTTTACTTCATCTGAAGTAAAAGAAAGAAAAGAAGAAAAATGGCATGCATATCTTATACAATGTTATTGTCTCTAAATAGATAAAAAGTACTTACATTAAGATATGGCCAATATAATATAGAGAACATTTAAAAATGCTGAGCATGATTTAAAAGTTATTGCTAGCAATGCTCACTTTCTAGTCGTTGAACGTTCCTACTTTTTATATAATTTAGATAATGCTTAAGTAAGCTTCGCTTCAAATACACTTATCGTTTTAATAAGTCTTTCTTGAAATTTGCCCAGTTTTTACCAATGATATATTAAACATTGGAGGACTAACATTAATCCCAAAGATACACCTTTTACAAAGTGTTGTGTAAAACACTAACGCAGTGTTTTAGCTATTTAAACAGTTTTTAGTTTTCTTTTACTTCGGTTTTTGGTTATAAAGGCTACAATTTTAGGTTTCATTTAGTGTCTGGTAAAAGAAACTCTTCTTTTAAAAGTACATATTTAGGTAATAATGTTAATCCACAATTTTATAATCCTATACCTTGTACTTATGTTTCTAGCAAAGGTTTACCTATACATTTACATTTTACAATATTTCAACTTAATAGTTCTGAATTTAATCAAATTATTAGTAGGTATGTTCCTATTGATTTTGTTTATACTGTGTTCGTAAAGGTTAGGTATAATCTTGATGGATTCTTCATGGCCGGTAATCAGTTTGGTTTTAATTATTCTTCAGAATCAGACCTTAAAAGCCTACTTGCTGTGATTAGTAATAAATTAGAAGAATATATGAGTATCTACAATTTAAGTGATGATGCTATAGCATATATTCAAGTTACTTTTAGACAGAAAGATAAAAAACTATTGTCTGAGTTTTCTCTTTTATCCTCTGATGGAACTGATAGAAAGGATCTATTTCATATTCCTAGATCTGATCTTAAGTCAGTAGAAAGTAATTTATCTATACCTGTTTCTATCGATGAAGTAAAAGAAAGAAAAAGTCAGAAAAGAAGAAGCATCAGCATTAAAAGATGAAAAGAAAATCAGAATAAAATTGGTTTATTAAAATTAGCTTATAAACATAATCTAATACGAGTAGTAAGAAAAAGCTACTTAGCTTTTATAAATTTAAAACTGTATATTTAATAATTAGTAACTTTAGAACGGTAATGCTGATGCTTATTATTTTCCTCTTTTTAATTTTTTATAAATAAAAATGTAAAAGATTAGATGAAAAAAAATGAATCGCAACAGCTAAAAATTATAATTTTATTAGTAGTGTATAAGCGAATAAATAATATTATACATTTAAACAGAACGGACAGAATAAATTAAAGTTGTTACTGAGTAATGTAAACCGTCTAGCACTGGGGCAGGATATATACCTAAAGCTACTGTAAATAAAACCAATGTTAATAAAATGTAAAATTCACGTTTATTAAGATCAGATATATTTACAATAAAAAATTTAGAATATGACCCAGCAAAAGCTATTCTGTTAAACATATATATAGTATAAGCAGCCGAAAAAATAATAGAGGAACTGGCTAAAGCACCCAATATAGGTAACCTTTCAAATGCTCCATATAGCGATAAGAATTCACCTACAAAGTTTAAAGTAAGAGGTACACCACAATTACCTAAACACAAGATAAAAAAGATAACGGAAAATAGAGGCATCATTTGAGCTATACCTCTGTAATAGGTTATTAATCTGGTAGAAGATCTGTCATATAATACACCCCCAGCACAAATAAATAGTCCAGAAGAAACAAATCCATGAGCTAATCCTAATGCTATCCCACCTTCTATACCTTGTATTGTATTACTAAAAACACCCATAAGGTATACTGCAGCATGTGAAACGGATGAATAAGCAATAAGCTCCTTAACATCAATAGTTCTTAATGTGCTTATACTGGCATAGACGATGGTAATAACACCAATTAAATAAATTAAAAAAGTACAGTTTATATAAGCTTTTGGCAGTAGAGGTAATATTAAGCGAAGTATACCATATAAACTTAATTTTAACACTATTCCGGCCAATATAATACTACCGCTTAAAGGTGATTCAACGTGAGCTTTTAGTAATCAAGTGTTCAAGAAAATAATAGGTGTTTTAACTGCAAAAGCTATACAAATACCGATAAATAAAAATAGCTGAGTATAATAATTAAAATTTGTTTTATATAAAGCATCAAAATCAGTAGTTCCTGTTATTGAAGACATTGTAACGATGGATAATAATAGAAACAAGGAACCTAAAAGTGTATATAGAAATAAATAAAAACTTGCTCTTACCCTGTTACTTGAACCAAATGATCCAATCAATATGAAGAAAGGAGGTAGAATACTCTCAAAAAAGATGTAGAATAATAAAATATCTAGCACTAAAAACACTGATAATAATAGTGTCTCTAATAACAAAATGGTTATTAGATATGTTTTTAGATTATGTGATATAGATGTTCAGTTTGACAATAATGAAACAGGCATTATTATCGTTGTAAGTAAAACAAAATATATAGATAGGCCATCCACACCTAAATAAAAATTAAAATAGCTTATTTCGTGATATTCTTGCACAAACTGAAATTGATTATTACTAAAATCATACAATGCGAATATAATTAAAGAAACAAATAAAGTACATACAGATGTTTGTAAAGCAATAGATTTAAGTTGTCTGTTGCTCCAATCCGATACTGCATTAACATCCGTAATAGTTTTATTACGGTACATTTTTGTAGATATAAGAAACACACCTATTAAAGGTATCAATAATAAAAAAATTATTAACATAATTAGAGCAAAACCTGACATAAATTTACCACACAATGCCCTTTTTATACTAAAGATTAGAATAAAACAGGTCATACATCATGTGTAGCTTTCTGAATTTTGTTGTTGCAAAGCATCACATAAGTATAAAAATGGCTATCTTTTTATCGAAAGCTATAGCATGTAAGTTAAGGAGTTTATCATATTATTGCATATGCTGAAATTTGTTACTGCTAAAAAAAAAAAGTGCAAACAATATCAAATAGAGTTAATACTGATGTATTTAATGCGATAGACTTAATACGTTTATTGTTTCGATCTGGTAAATGATAAATATTCACGTTACTAGACCTCTCCCTTGAGGCATTTTCATCGTTTTTAAACCTGATATTTGTAGCATTATGATAAAACATTTTCATAGACATAAGAAGTACACTAACTAAAGCAATCAAAAATAAAATAATAATCGTGTTATATGTATATAATATCTATTTACCTATTAATACGTTTTTAATAAAGAAAAGTACTTATTGTATAAGTACCCTTAATACCAAACATATGTGGATATTAAGTTAAGGCGTTTAACGAATTACAATCAAAGATAAGTCAAATAACTTAAAATGCTATTATGCCTTTACGCTAGTACATTAAAAGCTTGGGCTGATGTGTTTGCATGATGTCATAGTAAGATCGATAATTATGACCAATAGGGCAGCCCTCCCAAAATCTTCAAGAGATCCTCTAGAAACGAATCCTCTTCATAATAGCCAATCATTCTCATCCTTTCTAGATCAGATACTGGACCCGACACTTGATCCGATAAACCGTGCCATGGTCTTGTCCCTGGCTAAATGTTAGAACAAACAGCAGATCAATACAAAAATATTGTGAAAGTTACACTCGGGCGCTGGATCAAAGGACTCAATTTTAACGAACAATGGTGGTAGAGCACTCAAGAAAATTATCCTCTGAGGATAATAAGGGTAAGTAAACGTATCAAGATACCCGTTTGGCCTTTTGCACTCAAGAGTATTTCTGGGTAACTTGCGAGGACGACCCAGAGTTTTTATTTACATGGGTCTGCCCCTCCGGCCTATTCCAGGTTTTGGCAACAGAAACAAACGTTTGAAAGCCTGTGGTTGTGTGGCTCTCATTTCCGAACGCCTCAGACGAGAAGTCTCCCAACCCATGATAGTGATAGGTGACATGTTAAAACAATTGGGAGGTTTATTAGGTGGAGAGATTTTGAGTCTGTGTGCAGGAGTGGGAAAAATATGAAAAGGAAGGAAAACGAGGTATTTGTGTGTACAGACGGATAAATGACTAAAAAAGCTTGGCATGGCCAAAAATAGCTCGGTATATAACAGCTCCATGCGACGCACAACAGCCCAATTTTTCACTCCAAACCCCGAAACTGACCGCCAATAAAAGCACTTTGATTCCAAATTAGGCTCACTCGCTACCAAATCACACTGACCGTTTGGCAACGATCGGCAATGATTGGGGATCGATACCATCTGATTTCAAATCATGACTTACTTGATTCCAAATCATCTATAGTGATCGGCAATTAGTGACAATGATCAACAATGTTGACCACTCAAGTTGTGATGCTTCTAGGCAGCTGACATGTCTGGACTACGCTTATAGGTTTATCTTTTCCTGTTTGAGATACAAGTGTGACTCACAGGTAAATAATGCGCATGTGACCCTAATATATGATTCAAGCACTCGTAATCAAATGATGTACAAGATGTTTACTCCAAATCATCTATAGTGATCGGGAGTCTAGACCATTCGATTTAGAACCATGAAACTAATCTACAATGCGTACCACCCCTCTTTATTAGGATCCACTGCAGAAGATCTGCATTTTGGGCCCACTCTCTTTGAAACCATATCAGGTGATCGCCGATCATGGTCAATGATCGGCGATCAAGACCATTCAAATTGTTAAACTAATTGGCAACTAACGTACCTGGGGGTCGCCTATACGCTTATAATTACTTAAAAGAATAGATCCGTACACTGATAAAACCCTTAATACCACTCTTAATACCGAAATCTGCGCTACCTTGTTTGACGAACAATAGGACCAATGTGTATGTTGCGAATCCACGGTTCATGGTTGAAAAACACGATCCCAAGCGGCATACGGGACATTTTATCTAAATCGAAAAGAATTAGCAGATTGCTAAAGGCCAGGAGCAAGCTAAAACACATTAGGCTAGGTAAAGCATATGATCCCTGTATAACTTACAAACCGTGCAAGACCAATGTGGCTCATAGTGAAGCATGTAATGTGAGTCACCTCGGCGATAGTTTCAGTTATGTATGGCTACCCAATATCATAAATAGTTACATTACATCAATATTTCACAGCCCCACTACTCACTAATTACAAACTTCTCTCAGCCTCAACCACAAGTGCAAGAAACTCTTCCTCATCCTTATCTGTCATGCCATATTCGTCCTGGTCCTCACCCTCATCATAATACTCAAGGTCTGTTTCTAAAAGCTCATTATCTTCCCTAGCCATTCTGCCAACCTCTTTCATCCAAGGATCGGGCTCCTGATAACTCTTCCATTGAGAGTAATCTGCTTCTGCCTCAGTGTCTACCTGAGGCAGTGGCTCTAGAGCTGACTCTGTGTCTAGAGCCAGTGAGTCTAGATAACCATTAGAACAAGCGGGCCGATACAAAAAAGTAATCTGAAACTTACACTCGGTGTTAGCCTCTTTGGTGTCCATTCTAAAAAATGAAGGTAGCAGAGCATCCCCAAGGCGAATCTTCTCTTTGCTTGTATCGGTAGGGTGGCAAAAGACATCGTTGTTTTGGCTTAGCCTCAGCCACTCCGTTGTGCCAGGGGGAAGGATCTTAGGGCGACCTCGTAAACCAGTTTTCACTTTGATGGGTCTACCACGCCGCCTTTTACCAGCCTCTGGCAACTTAAACACTCGTTTGCTACCGCTTGTGTTAATTAAACAATTGGGTTTGTTGACTCGGCTCTTGTTGTTGGGGCGATTGTTTAGATTCAATGCCATTTCATTCATAGTGAAGGTGATCATCTAAGTGGTAGTGATTATTTTGGTCACTCTGCTAGTAGTTTTAGTGAAAATGACAGGCGACATAATAGGTAGGTTGTAACAACAGAGTAGCTGTTGAAGGGTTTGAAAGGAACAGGGTAACTTGATTAGGCAAAAAGGGGTACAGTACCTTAGGTGGAGAGGCTTTGAGTTTGAATGTAAAAATTGTTTCTGTATATGTTAACAAGAAGGTGACTAACAAAGCTTGGAACGGAACGGAACGGAACAGAACGGAGCGAAACGGTACGGAACAGGACGGACCGGAGGGGACTGGCAGGGTATAATATAGCATGCCACATCACAAAACGGCTCAGCTTAAATCGCTCTATGATCCGCGGTGTAGATTGGCAATCTAGACCCTTCAAGTAATGACGCTTCTAGGCAGCTGAGGTGTCTGGATGACACCTATAGGTTTATTTTTACCTAATGGAGATGCAAGTGTGACTCATAGATAAGAAATGCGCATGCTTCCTGGCATGAATCATCATGCCACCTCATCCTGCATAGCAAGCAAGCCACTAAGCTAAAAAGCGCTCTTGTCCACTTGTCTGCAACAAATCTATCTTAAATCCGAAGGCCGGAAGGCGAGATCCGCATTAACTCACTTATTAATACCGAAACTTGCATTAGCCCATTAGCCAAGAATGAAACGGGCGACCTAAGTCTATGACTCATAATTGAAAAAGACGTAATCAAATGACATATGAGACATTTTCTCCGATTCGTAAATTATGAGCAGATTGGGTATAGCAAGGAACAGATTAAAACATAAAGGGTAAAGTTATAACACTAAAAGATAAGTAGTAAGGCATGTGATGCCTATGTGGCTTAGCAGTGGCGTCATATGACCCTTAGTAGGAGGCATCATATAACTCATAGGTAAGAAATATGAACATAGATCGGCGGTTACCAGCTGCCATGTCATGTGCAAACAATAAATATAACAAGAAAAGTGTTTGAAATATCTGCCCAGATATTTGTATCAGGTAAGGTACATATAACGCCAGCAAAAATCCTAACAGCAAAGTATATCATTTCCATTCATCCTGTTTTACCTACCTAACCTGTTCATACATTGACATGTTGAATAATGTAATTGCTCGGCCTTCCCCTGTCTCACACACTAAACCCGAACATGTAAACCAACACCATCCATAGTTGGGCCTATGTCTATGTTAGCTGTGTAAAAACATACCTCAAGGGTACGTACGTATGCGATCTGGTTTTGCGGAAAAACGTTAGTAACAATACTTATAAGATATAACCTTTACTTACCATGTATATTACCCAAAGGTTTAGGCACTGTAGAGATGTAGTAAAACAGCCTCAGGACGGACCTCAGGTCATTTTGGTCGTTTATATCCAGCCCATGGACACCAAGAACCTCAGCTTCTTCATCATAGCAGCCAGGCGAATTATCATAGGGCTCGCCTGGCAACATGAGCACGAATCCCTCAGGTTGATCATTTGCGTGTCCTGCAACCCCTGCACCCGGCACAAGAATATTGTAGGTTGGCCCGTAACATTCCCAAAACCAAAATTTCGTACCGCACGCTGTGACGCCAAATAGGGCGTTATCTCCTTGAGGAAAGGCAAACCCGATCGCTGTATACAGTTGGTGCCGCACTTTTTGACGTGAAATGTCTCCCTTTTTCACCTCCATAAACAGACAGTCCCGCGCATTTCTGTCCAACACTATGAAATCCAGCACGCGTGTGTTGAGAACAGTACCGATTTCCGGTCTTTTACCTTGAGGGTTGATCACAAACAACCTTGGGTCAAAAACCACGTTCAAGATTCGGTCCAATAACCCATAACAATGGTGTTCTTGGACATTAAAGTCCTTGGCATTTCTGAAGGCTAGCATGGCGGGCGTGTTAATCGCGTTGATATATTGGGCGATCTGAAGTCCGGTAGGTTGGGCCATGGGGACAGTCTGCCTCGTGCATAAAGGAGATTAGCAAGATACTTAGTTTTGTATGGTAAGACTCACAAGTACAAGCTCAAGGCTGATATTAAAAGTATGTGTAGGTTATTGAGATAAGCAGGGTGTGGTTGGCCAGCTTTAAATTTGTTTGGGAAGCGTAAAGGGTGAAAGCTAAGTTAATGAACTTTTTTATGCTATAGTTAAAGTAGATAAATAACGCCCCCCTATTTATATTAAACAGCAGGCTAGTAAGGCTGAAGTTCTATCAGTTAAGATACATACTCAAATTTGTATGTACTACTAGGATCGCCGATATACAGCAATATTTTCGATATCCAAGCAAAACCTATGACTCATACTTACTCCACCTTTATGCCTATGAGTCACACTTGCGTCACATGCGCATTCCTTATCAATAAGTCACATGTTATATTTATAAGTAAAACATGCAGAAATGCCTTGTTATGAGTCACACCTGCATATATTTCCTTATCTCTGAGTCATTCAGAGATAACGTGCGTTTTAGTTTGCGCCTAGAAATATCAGGTTATCAATTACAATTGCCCCATTACGCAGTATACCCACATAAGCGTAACTATGCGCCCTGCTATGATATCATCACTTTAAGCCAAAATCCGCTTTAAGTATTGATGTGCAGACAAGCCTCGTTTTGAGACGTAAGCTGAGCACAGTGGTATGACTTCGTCTGCCTTGGCTGCATTTTAATTCGTCACTTATAGTCACGCTTGCATAAATGCCTCATTGTTACTCATATGTACATTCCTTATTTATGAATCACATTTGCATCACCTTTGCTTAATGAGCTAATGCAAGTTTCGGTATTAATAAGTGAGTTAATGCGGATCTCGCCTTCCGGCCTTCGGATTTAAGATAGATTTGTTGCAGACAAGTGGACAAGAGCGCTTTTTAGGTTAATGGCTTGCTTGCTCAAATACGTCATTTAAGATTGTATCATGTTTACTACTTTGACATGTGCTAATACTAGGGATAATGATAGGATGGTAAAAACTGTGCTTTAGCTTGCTATGCAGGATGAGGTGGCATGCAGACACCTCAGCTGCCTAGAAGCGTCATTACTTAAAGGGTCCAGATCGTCGATTATTGCCGATCATCGGCGATCCTTGTCGGCCATCGCCGATCATTGCGGATCACTAAAAATGATTTGGAATCAAGTAAGTCATAATTTAGAATCAAAGCGTCTTGATTGGCGATCATTGGAGATGATCGCCAATCAGTATCAGGTTTTAGAAAGATAAGTTGCGTTGTGCCGCCGAGCTCCATATGGATCTGTTACATGCCAAGCTACACCGGTCCATGCCAAGCTTCGTTAGTCTTTGCTCCCTCTAGATTCCCCTTCCTTTTCATTTTCATTTTTTTCTTTTACATTATTGCATACGGATCCAAAACCTCTCCATCTAAAATACCTTCCAACCATTACAACATGTCGTCTGGCACTTTCATAGCTCAAACCCCGATCCTTTATCAGAAGCGTTTTAAACGCCTGATGTTGTTGCCAGAGGCTGGTAAAAGGCGGCGTGGTAGACCCATCAAAGTGAAAACTGGTTTACAAGGTCGCCCCCGCAAATTTCCCGCAAATACTCGCGAGTGCAAAAAGATAGAGGGGTGTTTTGATACCTTCTTACATCCTGATTCTTTTCATAAAGAGCTTTCCCTAAATGCTCTACCGCCAATGTTTGTTCACATGGAGTCCTCTGAGCCAGCGCCTTCCTGTAAGTTTCAGATTACTTTTTGTGTTGATCTGCAACTGTTTATTCTAACAGTTGCCTAGGGCAAAGACCAAGTCATGGTTTACCGGACTTATACCAACAATTCGAGCCAGTGCAATACCCAAAGTCACAGCCAGCCCGTGTATCAGAGCCAGATCCAGTATTTGATGTACATAGGGAGGGAGCGTTCATCAAGCAAGAAGATGAGACGATAGGAATGTACGATGACGGTTATGAAGGAGATGAAGAGGAAAGTGTTTAGGATTCTGAAAATGCGTTGCATATAAAGCGATTTGATCAACTGTATCTGGACCCTACCTTAATGTGGAAGGGTTTGTTAGCGATGGTGTTCAATTTTGCTATTGGGACCTTATCTTTTGCGAAGTCAAAAGATAAGTTCCAGATGACACCTATGCAGGCATACACCGCGAGTTTATCAGGGTGACTGAAAGCACAGGACTGCAAACGAGCATGTGTAAGCCTGCATATTTTACGGCACCCATATCTCCTTCTTTGCTCTGTACGATATGGAGACAGCATATTTCACCTACTAACGTCCACACCCTACTTGACCCTGACCGCTCGCGATTTCCCTTTTACCTCTAAGCCAAGGAGTGACTTCACATAGAACGCCAAATGATGAGGTTTATGTATATGAAGTGGATATGCACGATAAAAGGTACAGGGACTATGTCCATGATACTCTAATAAAAATGTCTAAGGTCTCTGGACCTATTGACCCAAGGGTACTTATTGTTTTCCTTGTTTGCTATAGCATTGTTTCTATTAACTTGAATTAGGCGCCAATCAAAGCCGATGTAGCAGAGTTTCCAAACCCTGAGAAAATGGCAATGGAAGAGGAGGAAGAGGAGAGAGAAGAAGAGGAATAATAGATAAGCGCCGGGAAAGGAGGATAGAGAGGGAAAGGAGGACAGATAGGGAATAAATTCTTATCAGGAGATGACTTTACATCCAACATGTAAACATCAAGGATTCTTAATGTAGATGTTATCTCATAGGCACATTAAGATATCAAACACTACATGTCAAAAAGAATGATTATGCGTACCATTGAACTAGTTTCGCAAGCGTACACTCTTTTATGTAAAACGTACCGCCCCGCCCCGCGGTACTTCGTGACAACAGCCATATGTTATGTCTCCGCACACTTTTGCATATTCAACCCAAAGACTTTATTTTAATGTTTTCAGATAATGTTTTTATAACTTATCAAGTCTATCTTAATGCTTTAGATATTAAGTAATGTTGTCGCCGCTGTCGACGTCGTTGTCGCCGCTGTCGACGTCGTTGTCGCCGTCGCTCTCGTTGCCGCCGTCGCTCTCGTTGTTTTCCTCAGGTGCTACAAACTCGGTATTATCATCAAGTAAAAATACTTGATAAAAATGTCTAGTTGCCAAGTATTCATGAAAAAATTTTCAGAACTCCGTATTACCTTCTACGGGCTTATTATCTAGGTCATCCAGACATTCCTTCATAGTGTACATAACATTAATACAAGTTTGTTTTAATTCCTCCCGACTACCACCTTGGAAGGTTTTTAAACTAACCAATGTGTCAGAACTTGAAACTGACGGTTTTTGTAAATTACCATCTCTGTGCCATATAGGTCATTCCCCACTGGTTTTATTAATATCTTGTCCCAAGTATTTCCTTCAAAGATCATTTCATAAAATAGTCCTAAAAGGTACCATGACTTCCCCCTTTCGTGGTGGTATATTAACACCATTAACAAAATCACGTACACTCTGGGCATCATTGGCAGCTAATAACTGAGTAAAAAACGCCGAGTTGGCATCAGTAGCTCCAAAGTAACCGTACCCCTTATATTCTCCTGTAAGATGGCCGGGACACAACGCAATGATTTTATCTCTACTTAAATTAGTAGCACAAGTATAGTAACCAGTTTGGACTGTAGACAGATCTTGTGTATCTGCAGATTTAGCCTCTTTTTGTCAGCTATGGCTAGTTGGATCCTGCTCATAATTACCCATTCGCCCCTGTCCTATGACAGAAGCAGAACTTACTGGTCCTGGTCCTGTAGATTTACCCTCTTTTTGTCACCTATGGCTAGTTGGATCCAGCTCGTAACTACCCATTCCCCCGTGTCCTATGACAGAAGCAGAACTTACTGGTCCTGTAGATTGAGAAGATAGCGGGTTTGAAGCCTCTAAACCGCTATTATTTGGCTGTAAGACCCTAGCTATCCGAGGGGCTTGCTGGTGCCAGGGTCCTAAAGGACTAGCTGGTCTAGCATTAGATGGTTGAGGATTAGAAGGTACCAATGCTTTATTACCTTGATTAGAAGGTACCAAAGCTTTGTCACTTTTTTTAGGAGCCATTCTATTTATAAAAGTGTCCTCAGACAGGATTTTTAAAAGCAGTTCATTAAGTAAAGTAGATGAGCTAGATAATGAAAATATTAAGAAAAAAGCCAAAAATGTGATAGAAATGTAACATAGTATAGCAGTAACTGTACCTATTAGTAATCATAATAAGCTGTCCTTAAGAGTAAGTGTATAGTTTACAGTCCAACATTTAATAGTTAATCTAATAATAACATACACAATCCCGGATCACTGTAGAATAACATATTTAGGTAAATGCAATTGTATACCACAGCAGCTAACAAAAAGCTTAAGTGATACAGATATAAAAACAGAAGCTAAAATTATCCATTTACTTTCTCATAATTTACGTGCTATCTTATACTTATTGCTTCACAAATATTTTATAATAAAATATTTGTTATTTCATAATGCTTTCAGCATAACATATTTGTTATATAATATTTTTAAAAAATTAAATAAAGCACTTTGTAAAGGTAGACACACAAAGGCATGAGGCTTAGGTGGACTGTTTAGGATAAATTGTAGCATATAAGAAAATGTTCCATTTATTGAGCTAAACCCGGGACTTGTTTTTTTTTGGAAAAACGCGCAAGAAAGACCAAGAGATAAAAATCTAAGATTAAGATAGGGAACGGTAATGAAGATATGGATTAAAAAGTTCGTCATTTTAACTTTTACATTTAATTATACGAATACGAATACACAGGGGCAAACAATAAGGAATAGGTGATTTGAACACCTAACCTACCGTGTGTAAAACGGTTGTTCTACCATTGAGCTAATTCCCTTATATTTCTTTTGCGGTTCATTCTTTTCAGATGATTTTACTTCATCTTAAGTAAATGAAAAAA